ACAGGCTGATAGCTGGTGAGAGTACACATTGTCCCGGCTGTTTGGCACCTTTAATGTATAATTACAATAATTATTTATATACATCGGGGATTTTTAATAGTAATATTAATTTAGAAGTAGACTATATGCTGGAATATCCTTAAAGCTTTAAATACATTTATATTTATATTAATAGGCCGTGAGGCAAGGCAATATATTAATTATGTTCTAATTTTAAAGATTGGACAATCAGCAGGGAAGTGATATAAAAATCAACCCTCAACGACCACACGTCTACATCCATGAATATTATAAGGGTACTTTATATAATGGATGAAAATATGGTCTAATTTTCACTTAAAGGTGAAATATTTGCGATGTCGACTCAACCTATCCTCCGGGGGTAGAAGCTTGGAAGGGTTCGGCTGTTCGCCGATTAAAAGGTTACGCGAGTTGGGTTTAAATAACACAATATAAAAAATATTCTTAATCATAGAAGTGTAAATTTATTGCTGCTAACATCTTTAAAAAATACACAATAATATGAATAATAATAATTATAATAATAATACAATGAATAATAATAATACTAATTCTAATTTACCATTAGAACTTAACTCAATTTTAATAGGTATAATGTTAAGCGACGGCGGGTTATATAGTTCTTCTCCTACAGCTAATGTTAGATTTGAAATGAGTTTTGGAGAAAAATATAAATCTTTGGCTTAATTATTTAAAGATTATATTACTAATCCAGTAAAACCTATAGAAATTAAAGGTAAAAATAAAACTTATATAAACTATAGACTTAAAACAAAAACTTTACCTGTATTTAATTCATACTACGAAATGTTTTATAGATTTAACCATTTAACAAATAAATATGTAAAAATAGTTCCAGATAATATTATTGATTTGATGGATCCTATTGTATTAGCATATTTAATACAAGGAGATGGTTATTTTGACAAGAGTAGGAATAGAGTTAGAATTTATACTAATAGTTTTCAAAAACTAGAAGTTGAAAATTTAGCTTTAGCTATTAAAACTAAATTAAAGATATATACAGCACCACTTCACGATAGAAAAGATCAATGGATTCTAACTATCGGTGCTAATAATTTAGAAGTATTAAGAAAAATAGTTCTTCCTTATTTTCATCCTACAATGTTTTATAGATTAGGTTTATAATTTATATTGAAAAGAAGCCCCATCTTATCAAGCCACAAGCAGATAATAAGATGAAAATCGGATAAAATGCAAGGAACACTGTGTAAAACAGTCAATTTGCAGCCAAGCGTGAAATAGTGAATAATTATTTTACCAATATCTAGGAAAGATAATTAACATTTCATGAAGGTTCAACGACTAACAGGTGAGTATCACTAACAATAAACCTGACACGAATATCCGGCATTCTTTCTTCTAAACAATTACATAGGAGAAAGTAAATGATGACATAGTCTGAACAATAACGTGAGTTATTGAAGTAATGAATAAAATGCATTACGCTAACATAATTGTTAATACGACGTGAGTCAGTATGGTCCCTATCTTCTGGAGGGAATAATAGTAAAAAGGGGCAGACCTTCTAGTACGAAAGGATCAATAGGCTGTGTTTCTCTAGTGTACCAATTGTTTTTATAGCATAGTTGGGTAGCCACAAACATGATAGATAAGCGCTGAATGAATATTAAGCAGGAAGCTATCCCCTAGATACTATCTTATTAACTATTTTTAGTTAATATATAATAAGAAATAGAACATTTCTAAATAGGATGCAAATGAAAGTGTTGTAAAACATTTAGTTTAGCATTACTAATTTATTATTAAGACTGGATGTTATTAATTGTTTTTTATTTTATTTATTTTCGTTAAAATTTAATATTTATCTCACGTATGGGTAAAGATTAAATTTTTTAATAGATACATTTTTTGTATCAGAATAAACTTAAAGCTTATTTAGTTAAATAAATTCTTTCTCAATTTAATTTTAAAATATAGTTTATAATTTTTTTAACTTTTACAATAAATAATAGAGATAGTATTTAGTGTATAAGTTATTATTTTAATTATAATACTATAGAATTAGCTAAAGCTTTATTATATTTTTAGTAAAGGTAAAAAATAGATAAATTAGATAGAATAAGTATTGATTATTTTATATTATTTGTGCTAATTTCTATGGTAATGATATTAATATAGATTTAAGAAAAAAATGGGTGAATAATATTGAAGAAAATACTTTAAATTTTTAAATGGTAAATTATTTATAGAAGCTGAGGCTAATTTATTATATATTTATTTATTTTTGTTTTTTAATTATCTTATCTGATCTTATAATTAGAAGGAAAGGATTTAGGAGATAGTAAAGATACTATTAAGTATTTCAAAAACATTGTTAATTTTGTATTTTAATAAAATATTTAATTTTAATAAATAAGGTTACTATAAGGGGATACTTAAGAAAATTTACCTTAAGGGGTAAAAATTTTTATGTATAAGTGTCATTCTAATAATAGTTATAGTACTATTAAAGATATAGCTGGTAAGAATATCAATTATTGAAAGTTTTAAAGATAAAAGTTTAGACCTAAAGAATTTATTCGGATTTTTTTAATGTTAGAATAAAAATATTAATATAAAATAAAACAAAAACGAATAAACAAAATCCAGATTAAAACAAAAGATTAAATAATCATTTACTAAAGCCTTATCTGATAAGAGTGTTTAGATTTATTAATTATTAAAGTTTTTTTTTAAAGAGGATCAAATAAAAATATAAAACAAATTTAACTTGAAGTATCATATTTAAATATAATTTAAACAGTATTGTGAGAAAGATTATAGTTAAATGGTATAACACCAGCTAAGCCAAGTTGGAATTGTCAGTTCAAATCTTATTAATCTTACGCTTAAAAAATTTAAATCTTATATAATTTTTGTTTTTAAAAGAACTAGTATTAAGAAATTTTTACTAAATCAAGCAACTATACATTTAAAATATAAAATATTTCTTATAAATATTTGACTATAGTGTTTTAATACTATATTTTTATATTAAATTAATTTTTAATAGCGTTAACAGACAATCCTTTCTTATTTAATTAAAAACAAAAATAATTAAATAATCAATCAATCAATTATGTTAATAAATATAAACAGAAACTTATTTAATTTTGTAACTGTATATTTATCAACCATACTAGTAAAAATAAGATTTACAGGATTAGGTATGCTATTATGGTTTAGAGATATCATTCTAGAAGCTACTTATTTAGGAGATCACACTACTCAAGTACAAAAAGGATTAACTATGGGAGTAATCTTATTTATTGTAAGTGAAGTGTTTGCATTCTTCTCCGTATTCTGGGCATTTTTCCATTCTAGTTTAAGTTTTGAAATAGGAGGAGTATGGCCACCTCAAATGTTAAATGAAATTATTTTAGACTCTAGTATATTACTAATTACAGGTAATATAAAAAGAAGTTTAATTACAGATTCAGTATTTAGTATAACATTTTATACTTCTACAGGATTACATGTGGGAACAAAAATGGCTCCTACCAAAATGAATATTCCAAGTAATATTAGAACAATTAATTCTAGTTTAGTTTTAAATATGAATAATAATAATATAGGAAATTTACAAGGTGCTGGAGCGGTACCACCTGTACCTTTTGATCTTAAAAATGAAATATCAGATTTAGCTAAAATCAAAGAAATGAGCGAACCTATGACTGTTTTAGAATATTTAGATTTAAGTCTTTCTAAGACAGAAGAATCATTTCCATGGTATAAAGATGAAAATGGAAATATTATAGAGATATCTAAATATGTGGGTACAATAGAAGCGGTAAAATATGTAGCTCAATTCCTCCGAACTAAATATAGCCTTTCAGACCAATCAATACCATTTGTCACAATGAGCAAAATACTAGCTCCTTTTAAGGACAACCGAAAAATTACTATTAAAGAATTATTTGACCATATATGCAATGTATATATGGAAGATTCTGCATCCTTTATAAATCAAGTAGATGCAGAAGCTAAAAGTCTTTCTGAAACTAGTCATTTAGAGGATCCTATTATAGAAAGAACCTCTGAAACTAGTCATTTAGATGATCCTATTATTACGCCTACGGATGATAAATCTAAACCTTTTGGTCAATTAGGTGAAATCAATCTAAATCAAACGGCTGTATATTTAAGGGACTTAAAATGGGATTCTATTTTTTATAATGTAGGAGCTACAATTCACGTCCTTCCTACAGTTATGAATTTTTTTAGTTATTCATTATTAATGAGAACCTATCTTAAATATGTACATCATAGACCTTATAACTCTAATATTACTGAAAAACAAAGAGTATTACTTCAAAGAGTGAGAAATCGTCAATTACTTTTTTATTCTATAGTTGGAGCACCCTTAGCTATGTATATATTAAATAAAGGAGCTCTCTCCTTAAAAGATAAGGTGACTTTTACAATAAATCCAACTATTGATAATTCTAATTCATTAGAAACCAATGAGAATACTTCTTTAAATAGTAGTGTAATCTTACTACTGCTACAGTTAAATAACAAAATTCCTAATTGGTTAAAATTAATCTTAAAATTATCATTACTAAGTATATTAATATTCAAATTAGTAGGTATTAGTCCTATAGAGTTTATATTTAATGTATCCTATTTAAAAATATCTTCTTATTTACTAAGTACATTAGCTATTTTTTTTGAATTATTTAGCTTATATTTATTACATAAATTTTCAACCAAAAAAGTAAATATACCCGATGTATTCCCTAATTTCATTATTAATTGGTTAAAAGAATTTGAATTATTAGGTTCTTCAAAGGAAAGTATAATTGATTTTAAATATAATAGTTATATACATATTTGTATATCTCTATCTATAATAATAATAACAACTATATTTTAATATTTTCTTTTGCATTTCTCTTAGCATAGTCAAGGTGATTAAAAAGGTTAAAAAAATAAATAATTTAATAAACTATTAAATATTAATATCTTTTTTTTTTTTCAATAGTCTAAATATTCACCGATATATTTTACTCTGATATCAGTAAATTGTATAACTACAGTTATTTTTTTTATTTGTTTTATTTAGTAAATTTAAGGTTTGACTAAAACATATCTAACTATATCATCTATTAGGAGATATTAATCCCTGCTAGTTTTTATAGTATTAATTTGATTTAAATAAAATGATTACTATAGATACTGAAACTATAAATAAAAATGGTACATTAATTCCATATTTATATTGTATGTATGATGGTATTAAAACATTTTCATTTTTTGGAATTGATCCTATAGAAATTAGAAAACAATTATTTAAACAATTATTGAGAAAAAAATATAATGGTTATAGCGTGTATGCTCATATTTTAAGTAGATTTTATATTATTTTCTTATTTAAATATATTTGTGAATTACACAATACATATGGTTATATAGTAAAACCAATAATTAAAGATGGAGATGTTATTTCTATTAAAATTAAAAATGATAAAGGAGTTAGTATTACCTTTAAAGATTCATATTTATTATTAGTATCATCATTATTTAATTTAAGTAATACATTTAATTGTCAAGTTAAAGGTATTGAACCTATTCTTAAATTATCAGAATCATTATCTATAGATGAAAAATATTATGCACAAGAAGATATTAGTCATTATAGTAAAGATGTTAGAATTATTGATTAATATAAACAATGGAGGACTGAAATAGAACAATATTGTATAATGGATTGTGTAGTTTTACATCAAGTATTAAGTAAATTTAGAGATCTAATTTATAATAAATTTGGATTACGTATTAGTGATTATCCTACTATTTCAAGTTTAAGTTTTGCTATTTATAGAAAAAATTATTTATCTGAACATAAAATTCCTTTAACTAAAGGACCTATATTTTATTTTATTCAAGAATCATATACAGGTGGAAGTACTGATATGTATATACCTTATGGATCTAATATATATTGTTATGATGTTAATTCACTTTATCCTAGTGTAATGAAAAATAATTCATATCCTGTAGGTGTAATTAATGAATTTTCAGGAGATATCACTATTTTAAATGATATTTATTGGATTGGAGATGCTACAGTTTCAACTAAGAGAGATTTAATTCATCCTTATTTACAAATTCATAATAAAATTAAATCTGGATATAGAACTATTAGTCCTAATGGTCATTTTAATATGAAAATACATTCTCCTGAATATTTAAATGCTATTAAAGATTATAATATTATAATAAAAAATGGTTATTTTTTTAATAAAGAAAATATATTTGAAAAATTTGTAGATGATTTATATGCATTAAGAATGAATTATCCTAAAGGTGATCCTATGAATTTTACATGTAAATTAATTTTAAATTCATTATATGGAAGATTTGGAATGAAACCTATTATAACAAGACAAGAATTTATGATAACTAAAGATTTTAAAGATTTGACAACTAAATATGATATTTTAGATGTTTTAGATTTAGATGATAGTGGGTTATTTGTAATTTATGAAGATACTAAATTATTTAATAAAGATCATAAAATAAGTATTAGTATAGCTTCAGCTGTCACAAGTGATGCTAGAACTTATATGTCTAAATATAAAAATAATAGTAATTATCAATTATTTTATTCAGATACTGATTCTATATTTATAGATAAAGAATTACCTTTAGATGATACAGGTAATGATATAGGAAAATTTAAATTAGAATACATATTTAAAGATGCTATATTCTTAGGACCTAAATTATATGCTGGTATAACAACTAATAATGAATATATTTCTAAAATTAGAGGTTTTAAAAATGCTAACTTAGTTAAATTTGAAGATTTTAAAAATTTATTAGAAGAATCATCATCTATTCATTTAAAACAAGATAAATGGTTTAAATTTATAGAAAATTCTAATATCATTATTAAAGAACAAATTTATAATTTAATAGCTAATGATAATAAAAGACAATTAATTCGTGATAATCTAGGTAAAATTATACGAACCGAAGCATTTAAAATGAAGAATATAGAATAATTTATATATTTCCAAACTCACATTAGGTGAATCCATATTATATTATGAATATGAATAAGGCTAGAAGAATCAGGTCTAATGATAACTCTTTTAAAGGGCCCTACTTTAATTAAACTAATTTATGTTTTTTCAATACTTAATATTTTATCTTTGATATTTTTATTAATAAAACAATTATTATATGGGGGATTTATTATTCCCACCATTTTTGATATAAAAAGTATATATAATTTTGGGTCTTTAATATCTATTGTAGCAACAGTATTATTTGGTTACATTATTTACGATATATTTACTAATGGTAAAGTAATAAATAATAATTTGACTTAAGCTAACATATTTTATATTATTATAAAATATTTTAAATAATACCATTTATTCAATGATATTACTTTTTAAATAAAATATTTGAGTACTATTGAAATATATAATGAATATCTATTATGTTTATATAATGAATTCCATGGATTAAGAGGTGTATCAGGTCTAATAGTTTCATCTTATCCTATACTTTCCAGATGATGTTCTTTGAATAGAATCTATAAATATATTAGATGAACCTGATGAAGGATCAATGGTTCCAGATTTAAAATATGATTTAATTGTATTTGTAATAATATATACAGAATCTACAAAAGGTTGTATAATAGGTACATTATAAAAAGTTTTAGGATAATAACAATCTATTGAAATTATAACCACTCCTATAGTAAAAATTCCAGCTATAAAAAGTCCTATTACATTATATATACTAATTTTATCTTTAGGTTTTTCTATACTAATTTCATTCATTGGTATAGAATTAATAGTTTCTTTGGTATTATCTATTACATTTCCATAAAATTTTAAATGAGTAAAGTATTCTACAAAGGATAAAAATGATAATGATAATTCTTATAGATTAGGATAACCACTAAATATTTCTGAATATAATATTCCTAAAGAACTTAATATTAATCCTATAAAAAATTTAATTACAGTAACTATTATATTATTGCAATTAGAAATTATCATTCCTAATACATACCAAATAAATTTTTTATTTATTTTATCTGAATATCTTAAACATGAGGACCCCGGGGGTAATAATATAGATGATAATGTATTAACAATAATTGGATTTAAACCTGGATAATTAATTAGATTATTAATATTACCTCTATTTTTAATTTCTCTATTTATTCTATTTAAAACTAATAAAGTTGATATATAACCATGAGTTCTAAATAATGATTTAACAGTCATAAAAAAATGTACGGATAAACCTATAAACATAGTAGGTAAATGAATTCTTTTTATTAATATAGATATGATCATATGTGAGATTCTATAAATAGGATTAAAATTTAAAAAAATGTTTTATCATTTATAAGTATCTTGAATTTATCAAGGTTTTATTTATTCTAATAATTCGTCAGTAAATTCTAATAATTTACAACCTTTATTTTTTAAACTCAACATTAATAACACGACTTACTTCATCTTATTTATAAAATTCAATTAAGTAATTTGCACTATAGTGAGGTTTATAAACTATGGCTTCAGTTTAATTACTGATTAAATCAATTTAACCCATTAAGTTAATAGTACTAGGAAATTTAAACCTTCCACATTTAAGAGGTTAAGTTAAATCATAAAAAATAGATTCTCCAAATAAAAAATAAAATAAATTAGATATTCTTACAGTGATATTAGTTTATTTTTATTTTTGGTGTTATTTATATAAACATTCTATTTTTAGTAAATACATTTATCAGTAGTTCTTATTACTCTAAATTTTTATATTTTAAAACAATATCAAAAACTACAAATTGATAGTTATTTCCTGATTTAAGATTCCAATATTAATTAAAAAGCAAAAACACCTTTATCACATTTTTTATACAGTGTGCATGTAAGAAGTACTTCTAAATAAATGATCATCACTTATTATTTTAAAATTGATATTCATAACACTACTAATCTAGTAGTTATAATAGCATACTTAATCCTAATGATATTTTATTACCAGTTAAAGAAGAAATAGTGACTAAATGAACTATTTTGAAATAAATTTCTATTTATATTTATTAACATAATTGATTAATTGGTTATTTATTTAAAATATTTATAAACAAATAAGAAAGAATTGTCTGTTATTAATAATTAAATTTTATAAAATGAGTTATAAAACTCTATAACTAAATATTTATAAGGAAAAAAAAAAATTTTTTTTTATATTTTATATTTTATATTTAATATTTAATATTTAATATTTTATATTTGTATAAAAGGATTGTATGTCGTTAGTTCGGGTATTTATTAAGCCTACATTAAAAATAGGAATAGTTTTCATAGGTAAGTTAATACGATTGCTAATTGTTCGGGTAAAACCCTTGGAGGTTCGACTCCTCTCTATTCCGATTACTTATTTATTTGGCCTACAACAATAATAAATATGGAGCAATGATCTTTTTAAGTATCTTAATTTTAATAGTGGCAATAGCCCTTTCTTCAATTAATAAAAATATAAGATAAATCTTATATGTAAGAATATTTTCTATAATATTAATTTATGCCGGAGCATTAGCCTTAAATGCTTTCTATGTTCAGTCCATTGGATCAGGTATAGGTATATATAGTGGATTATTCCAAGTAACAACCATTTCTCCATTAAATTTATTTAATATTGATTTATTATATTTTCATACAGATGATCTTTTAACTATCGGTTATCAAGTAAATCTCTTTGCTATATTTAAAAATATTAATGGTAAAAAAAGATTTTTAAGTATAGCTAACTCTTTATCTAAAGTGTTAATCAGTGTTGGTCACTTTATAGGCCAGCTTAGTTATAAATTATTTTTATTAATAATGATTACTATTAGTATATACTTAATCGTAATAATTACAGAATGGGATTATAGTAGTGTTATTATACAACTAAACAAATTTATTTCTAATAATTTAACATCAAACTCTGGTAAAAATTTTATTTCTAATGATGAGTTAATGGATATCTTAACAGATGTCCTTTCTTTAACAGGTAATGATGCTATAGATTTCTTAAATATAATTCAATCTTTCCAAAGATTACAATTCTTATTTATTACTTTAATTTGCTATAACATTTTATTTACTCGCATTAATCTAGCTAAATTAGAAAGTTTCTTATCTAGATTCTTACCTCTAAACATAGTTAGATGGTATGTAAAATCTATTTGTCTGTACCAAAAATCAAGTCTTATTTTTCTTATTTGTATGATTATCTTACTATTATTTTGTAACTATTCTTCTGTTTATTACTTAGGATTTTACATTGACAACTTTGATGATATTGTTAATCAATACTCTAAAAAATAAGCCCTTATACAGCTAGTAATACACTCGGGTACATTCTTTACCAAATATTTTATTGTAGCTATATTAACTTTAATTCCATTTACTTTATTCTTAGTATTTACAATTTTAACTTGTTCTTACATTAAAGATGTAATATATAGGGGGGTATTACGCGAAGGGTTAAGACTTTTTTTTTTGAACACGACCTAATGAGAGGATACCTAACCAAAAAAGTTTCCTTTAGTAACAGCTTATAAGCTGAGAGGAGTTACTATTTACTTATCTTGCCTACTTATTATTTACTTTTTTCATAAAAAAAATTTTTTTTTTAAACTTTTCTCACATGAACAATATAATTAATCACAACACTAACGTTATTAATAATAACATCAAAAATATTAACGATAACATCCTAACTCATAATTTATCTTTATATAATGAATTCGCTGATACCTCTTTCTACCATATTATGTCACTATCTAGATCAAAAGATAGAATTGACAATAATATTAAATGCTACTCCTTAATTTCATCTTCATTTTTCCTTTATGGAAAAGAAATTAAATTATTAAATTTGGCTTGTCTTCCTAAAAAACTTGAAGAAAATAGTTGTTTAAATATTAAAAACTTAAATGTTTTCTTAATTGATCAGGATTATGATTCTGAGTTCATCATGTCTACAACAATTTCTTCATTACCTTACATTGGATTACATGAATATAGTAACAATATGTTCTTTGGTAACCAATCTAATTCATTCATTAAATTTGTTGAAGGGAATATGATAGAATTTAAAGATATGATATTTATTCTAAAAAATTTTGATTGGAAACAAACACAAATTCTTTTTAGAAATATAAATATGATAATCAGTGGAGGTGCAACAACTAAAAGACATATACTTTCACCTAATTATCTAAGATTAGCTTTATTTATCTTAGCTGCAACAGATTGCGATAAATATTCTATTTCTAAATCATTCCATTCAGCTTTCTCTAATGGAGATGGTCCTGTTAATACAGGAAGTAAAGAAATTAATATAAATTCTAAAGAGGGAATTGATATAATAAACCATCATAGAACTATCACTTCCAAGAAAGAATTCCATACTTCAGCTACTACAAATAATATTATAAAGGATATAACTAGACAACCATCTACAAATATGTATAATTTAGATTTTTCTTCTAATCAAACAAATATTTTCTTAAATAGAATAGAAGCAATTGTTAATGATAATAAATATTCACCTATTCAAAAACAAACAATTCTAGAAAATTCATGGACTGATATTGTTAAAGATCTTTATGAGGATATAGAATTCTTAAAAAGTAAACATTCTCATTCACTTGTAAATAAATTGATTAGAATTAAGAGAACTTTAGATATATTAGAGAAAAAAGGTAATATTCAAAAATCATTTCCTACTATTCACAATCATATTAATAATATTAAAACACTATTATTAGCTTATGGTGTTGCTACAAATGGTGTACTACTTAAAATAGGATACCTCACCAAAAAAGTTTCCCCTTATACTTTGATAGGAGGTATACGGGGATTTAAAACCCTATTCTTTAATTAAAATTTAAAAATTCAAATGAGATATATTACAATGAATAAATTATATAACTTAATTAATAGTAACTTTAATACTATAATTAATTACTTTGATTATTTTTTATTAACAATTGTTATTTACACATTGTTAGGGGATATTATTTATTTAGTTTCTTCTATCATTAATCATTTAATTGATTTTTTCAATATAAGTGGTTTAGATTTAATTAATAATATGGCAGATAATAATAATAATAATACTACTACTACTACTATTATTCATGATGATGGTAGTTGGGCTAATGGTATTAAAACTTTATTTATATATGGTACTGGAGGTTTTCGTTTAAGCCTTCTTAAAGCCGGTGGTACGCCTGGTACTAGAGCTTTTATTATAGTAAGTACAATAGCTGGTTATGCTGTAACAAGAGTATTAAATAATACTATAAATTATCCTAATTATGTAAAAAATAAATTTACAAGTTGGCAAAGTATATGGCATAGCTTTAGTGAAGGTGAAGCCTCTGTAACCGTTGATGAGTGTACAACCGATAAATTAGTAAATGCTATAAATAATAATAAATTTATTAGTGGAGATAATAGCTTAGCTGATTTACCACAATTATTATTAAATGGTATTTTTTATAGATTAAAATTTATATTAGAACCTGTACAGGTTAATTATTCTAATGAAATTTTAGCTAATCAAATTTACGATATAAGTATTTTATTATTTATTTTAAGTTTAATAATATTTGGTTTATTAGTAGTTTTATTATTAAACATAATATTATATATTAATATGGATAGAATTATTAAAATTTTTACCAATAAATATATTTATTGGTATTTAGTTATGAATAAAAAATTTTTAAGTATTGAAATTTTTATCTTAGGTGGTACAATATTATATTTTATGCATACTTTAATAACAGGAATTCGATTTATAGCTACACATCCTATATTAATAAATTAAAAATAAAAAATTTCCCCTTATTAGGCCTATGTACCATCATAAATAGTAATAGCATAAGGAATTAAAGTACCATTATCATTTAAAGTTTCTAAATCCATGGTAATAAATTTATTACTAAATTCTATACTATTAGAAGTAGTAGGAATAAAAGGTTCTTTACAGAACTATCTCTGATACTTAAAGTATAAACTAATTATTGAGATAATTACTTTAAAATAGTCTTTTTTTTAATAAAACAATTAAAAAAATATATAAAAGAGATTATAAACATTGCGTTAAGCATATAAAATACAACTTATTTAATTTTAAGTTTAAAACACAGTAAGAATTTAATTTTGGTTCCGATTGAACGTTTTTCAGTAGTTTAAGACATGCGAATCGTTGTTTTCGACATATATTCATATTAGAAAATAAGGTGTAGAGGTGAGTATGTTAAATAAGATACCCTATAGTCTTCAGAAATAGGAGATACTAAAAAAGGAGATAGTTCTGCTATAGGATTCTATTTAATTTGATTAGGTAGTTGATAGGGTAATGGCCTACCAAGCCAACGATCGAAAGTCAAGTTTGAAAGAACCTCTGGCCACATTGGGAATGAAATCTCCCAAGTAGTAATAAACTACCAGCAGTCAAGAATATTAGTCAATGCTCGCAAGAGTGAACTAGCTAACTGAAATCATAGAATTTATTCAAATTCATGATGTCGTAAGGGAAAATAATGATAATACCTTACTATGAGTGTCGTCCAAATCTGGTGCCAGAAGACTCGGTAAGACCAGAGACGCAAACGTTAATCATCATAAACAGGCGTAAAGGGTTTGTAGGCAGCTTTCACCAAACTATGATTACAAAATAAAGTAGTTTAATTGAAAGCTAGAATCAAAAAGAGGTTATAGTGTATAACGCCTAGAGGAGGGCTGATATCCATAGATCCTAGGCAGAATACTCAGGGCGAAGGCCACTCTCCACTAATGATTGACGCTGAGAAACGAAGGTTAGGGTAGGAAATAGGATTAGATACCCCGGTACTCCTTTCTGTAAACGATGAATGGTAGTCATTAGTTTTATAACTAGAGACGAAGTTAACACAATAACCATTCCGCCTTGTGAGTACTACTGCAAAGTAGAAAACAAAAAAATTAGTCGGTCTCGAAGCAAACGGAGTGAAGCATGTTATTTAATACGATAATCCGCGTAAAATCTTACCAGAGCTTGCATACAAACTTTCTTTTCAAAAAAGAGAAAGGAGTATTTTTATTTTTCTAAAATACTTAAGTACAGGTGTTGCATGGCTGTCTTCAGTTCGTGTTGTTAAACATTAGGTTAATTCCACTAACGAACGAAATCCCTGTTATTAATTTATACTTAATAACTAATGAATCTGATAGAGATTCAGCGGGGGCTAAGACAAGTCGTTATGGCCCTCATGCTCTGGGCTATAGACGTGCCACAAGAACTTTTACAAAGTGATGCAATACTTCGTAAAGAAGTGGAGCTAATCATTAAAAAAAGTGAGTTATATTAAATATAAGCCGGATTGTCTCCTGAAATTCGGAGGCATGAAGAAGGAATTCCGAGTAATCGTTGATAAGTAGCGCAACGGTGAAGCTAGTTTCGTGATGAACTAACTGTCTGTCGCTGGGAAGAAGCTTTAAGTGAAGGAAACTGGAGGAAGATATTGTTTTTTTCTTAATTAAGTTTTTGACTTTATATCGGTCTTTTAAACAATTAAGTTAAACTTATTGGCTTTAGTTAATTCATTTGGGTAACATCTCAAAAGTCATAGCATGGTAGCTGTACTGGAAAGTGCAGCTGGATAATAAACATATTGTAACCCCCTTATATTTGTATTTTTTATAAGAGAGGTAGAGTAAGGGTACCTGGCTCACTTTAATTAAGGGGTTAGCTTAGTTGGTTAAAGCAGTAATCTTACACATTATTGACCGGGAGTTCGAATCCCCCACCTCTTAACTATCATTCATTTATTCTCATATAATGTCTTACTTTGTTACCATTAGCTATTATGGCTTTATAGGATAGTCACATATAAGTATAGCGAGTATGTCGAAATTGGTAGCCGAGTGAATCTTAGGTTTTCATTATTTTAAGAGTTCAAGTCTCTTTACTCGTATAAAAAAGTCAAACATCTTTAGTTTAAGGGTTAAAACGAAAATCTTCGAAATTTTTAATAATGGTTCAATTCCATTAAGATGTTTTACATAAATGAAAATAAAGTTGCTTAATGGTTTAAGTATATACTTATAGCTTTATCGGTGTATTAGTGAGTTCAATTCTCCTTTATTTATTATTTTACCGTATTACTATTTATATCTTATCTTTAGGATATGGTATAAGGATAGGTAAAATATATATTTTTTTTAAGATGTAACTTAGGATGCCTTTAATTTTTTTTTATACTAAATTAAGCAATGATGAAAAATCATGAATGTCCAAGTGGCAAGGTGTTAAGCTCTTTATGATAAATAATAAAGAGATAATATATACTAAGTTCGATATTACTAATTTTTTTTTTTTTATAATGTTAAATTTATTTTCAATTTTTAATACAATATATAACGATGCTCCACAACCTTGGCAAATAGGATTCCAAGATAGTGCTGCTCCAGGATTTACAGGTATAGTAGAATTACATAATACTATATTTTTTTATTTAGTAGTTATTTGTGTAGGTGTATTTTGGGTATTAGGGTCAATTATGTATTACTTTAATACTAAAAATTCTCCTATTATACATAAATATCTAAACCACGGGACATTAATTGAATTAATTTGGACAATCACTCCAGCATTCATTTTAATTGCTATAGCTTTTCCTTCATTTAGATTATTATATTTATTAGATGAAGTTATTTCACCAACAGTAACTATAAAAGTTGTAGGTCACCAATGGTATTGGTCTTATGAATACAGTGATTATATTAATGTTAGTGGAGATTCTATAGAATTTGATTCTTATATGATACCTGATTCAGATTTAGATTTAGGTCAATTTAGATTGTTAGATGTAGATAATAAAGTAGTTATTCCTACTGATACACATATAAGATTAATTGTAACTGGTGCTGATGTAATTCATTCTTTTGCTGTACCTTCTTTAGGGTTAAAAATTGATGCCGTACCAGGAAGATTAAATCAAACTTCTATTTTAGCTGAAAGAACAGGTACTTTCTATGGTCAATGTTCTGAAATATGTGGTGTTTACCACGGTTTCATGCCAATAGCTATTGAAGCTGTAAGTATTCAAGATTACTTAGCATGGATAGATGCCGCATAATCTTTTTTTATAGCGAATATCATCAATATAAAATAGGGAAAATTAATTTATTAACTGCTCCCCATATTCTATAGTCTTTTATAGTATATGTTTATATTTATATCCTACTTTTTTTATATTAGGAGGGAAAATTAAAGCTAATTAAAAATACTATAAATTAATTAAAAATAGATAGGTCATTACCATAAGAAATTTATTATCTTTATTAAACCTTATAAAGAGTTAATAAATAAAAAAAAGTAAATTTTAACATTAGTGATTATTAAGTTTATTTGTATAGGTTTTATACTATTTATCCTTATTAGTTTATTTTTTTTTAAAAGAATCATAAAGTTACGAGTATAGTTAAGTTGGTATAACTTCTACCTTCCAAGTAGTTATCATCAGTTCGAATCTGATTACTCGTATAAATTTTTAATAAAATATATTTTATATATAAAGACTAAATTACTTATTTTTGTTTTTACTACAAGAGCGAGGTGATTTGAACACCTACCGATGATTTTGGAGATCGTCATACTAACCAATTAATACTACGCTCTTATCAATATATAAAATATATTTAATACTCTTATATATAAAAAGGGCCCTTAGCTTAATAGGTAGAGTACCTAATTGTCGATTAGGGTGGTCCCAGTTCGAATCTGGAAGGGCTCGTATTATAATACAATAATGTATAATGATCTTTTTTATTTATAGTTGGAGTGTTTTGGTGTTTTTTTGTTTTTAACAAATGTTCAAATTTAGTTAATAAAAAATTTTTGAAATCATATGCTATATACAATTATATGGGGGTAATTTTACTATAATTTTAAGTTAATTGTAGTATTAGACATATAATATTAACAATAAAATTAATACATAAAATGATTATAAATGAGACAGTTAAATAAATAAAATAATATTTTTGTATAGTGAATTTATACTGAATTAATTTTTTCAATCTAGGCGGCTGTAAATTAAATTTATCAAAAATAATATTACCATATCTACTTAATAATAAAAAAATGCTAAAGATAATAAACTAAATGCTGAATAAGTATTAAATAATAAAATTATAGTTACATAGTCCCAATTTTTAGAAGTAATCAGTAAAACACTAGAAAATAGTGCAGGAAAGGCTAATAAATCAATTAAAAAATTTTTCATTTTATTTTATTTTATTAAAATTATTTTTGACCGTTATAACGGTCGTAAACAAGATATAAATTTATATCGAGTAGGTTTAACCAAAAAGTTGTTTATATATTTATTTAAAATATTATATTTTTTTTAATGGAGGATACACCTCGAACATTAATTATATTTTAAGTATATTATTGAGATTTTATGATTATAAAAAATTATATCGATTTAAAATTTATTTAAAAGAACTAGTATTGAGAAATCTTTACTAAATCAAGCAACTATTTTAAAAAATAAACAAAAATATTTCCTTATAAATATTTTACTATAGTGTATTAACAACTATTTTTATTATTTAAATTCAATTTAAATAGCAGTAACAGACAATCTTTTCTTATTTAATTATAAAACAAACATAATTAAATAATCAATTAATCAATTATGTTAATAAATATAAATAGAAATTTATTTCAAAATTTCCCATTTCATTTAGTAACTATATCTCCTTGGCCTATTTTAGTGAGTTTTTCATTATTAAGTTTAACACTAGGTGCAGTATTATCAATGCATGGATATGGTAGTTTTACCTTTTTATTAGGTTTAACTTCTACAGGATTAGGTATGCTATTATGGTTTAGAGATATCATTCTAGAAGCTACTTATTTAGGAGATCACACTACTCAAGTACAAAAAGGATTAACTATGGGAGTAATCTTATTTATTGTAAGTGAAGTGTTTGCATTCTTCTCCGTATTCTGGGCATTTTTCCATTCTAGTTTAAGTCCAAGTATAGAAATAGGAGGAGTATGGCCACCACAAGGAATAGAAGCATTATCAGCTTTTGGAATTCCATTATTAAATACTTTCTTATTGTTAAGTAGTGGTTCAACTATAACATACGGACATCATGCCTTAATTAAAGGAGATAGAAAAAAAGCTATAATAGGAGGTTTATTAACAATAATTTTAGCACTTATTTTCACTGCTTTACAATATGTTGAATATTTTAATGCTAGTTTTACTATTACAGATTCAGTATTTGGTACAACATTTTATGCATCTACAGGATTACATGGGTTAATACAAATAGCTCCTACCAAAATTAATAATAACCGTCAGGTTAGTACAAGTAATATTAGAACAATTCATTCTACAACAATGCAAGATAGCGTCTTATAAAACAAAACAGTATAAATGGAAAATTATATCATAAAACTACCGAATAAAAATATGTCTTTAGATCATCGTTTTATATCAAGGTTAATTGTCTTTGAATATGCTGAGGGTAATTTTAATATTAGTTTACGAAAATATAAAGACAAAAATTATAATAGTATTATATTAACTTTCCAAATAGGTCTTCACATAGACGATTTAGAGGTTTTAAAGTTTATAAAAAAAACTTAGGCTGTGGAAAAATAGCTATTTCGAAAAATAAATGTCATTTTTTTGTCAATGATCAGGCTTCATTAATTAATATTATTATTCCTCTTTTTAATTAAATTAAAAAGTAGTAAAAACTATCAATTTTTAGTATTTGAAAAAGCAGTTCATTTAATTAAAAACAAAGATCATATTAGACCTTCTGGTAGATTAGAATTGATAAAGTTTTATCATGAAATAAAAAACCGAGAGATATAAAAATAAATAATTATTGGCTAGGTGGTTTTGTTGAAGGTGATGCTACCTTTTCACATAGTAAACATCGGCCCAAATTAAAAATTTAAAATCATGTTAAATAAACTCCGTTATTTAAATCCATAATAGAATATTTTCAATTTGGTAATATAAATATTATTAAATCACGTAAAAATCGTATAAATTCTAATCAGATGATAATTATAGAATTTAACAACATACATTTTTTAAAGAATGTTATTATTCCACTTTTTTCGAGTCCTGCACTATCTGAAGTAAAGGATAAACAAAATAAATTTAATATATTAAATAGTAAAAAAGAAAAAGATTTTCATCTTTGGAGTATTTTAGTTAATATTTACTATTATGGTTATAAAAATATACCTGAAGGTGCTTCTTTAATTAGATATATAACCACTCATTTAAATAGAGTCTCTACTAATAAAAAATCTTCTAAGTTTATTTCTACAGATCTAAACTTAACAAGATTAGATTTTATTAAAAAGTATAAATTATTATCTAAGATACCTTCACCTTACACAATTAAAAACGGAATTAGATTTTATAGAAGAAAAATTAGTGTCTTATAAAATAAAAATTGTTGCTTGTTGTATGGACGATGCTTGTCAAAATGAAATTCTTTTTACAAGTATTAGTGAATGTAGTAGAATATTACAGATAGATAGATATATTATTAAAAAATATCTAGTCAATGGTGAAATTTATAATGCAAAGTGCGGACATTATAGTTTTAAATTTATCCATTCGTAATTATATTAATTTTGACAGAAAAGAGGGTTAATTGCATAGACATCCTAAGATATTTTTAGGACAATTTGCAGCCAAGCTTATATTAAACATAATTATTTGTAATTTTCTTTATTTTTAAAAATAATCATATTATGGGAATCCTAATATGCAAATAAAGATTAATATATGAAGGTTCAACGACTAGAAAGTGAGTTTTTATGTAGACAATAATCTTTCCACGAACGCCCTCCTTAAGCATATCTATACTGCAATTTGCAAATACGTATGCTTATTGAAGAAATAGTCTGAACAACAGCGTAAGTTGTTGAAATAATATTAAATGTATTATGGTAACAAAATTGTACACGTAATCGTAGGAACAATATTTATAGCAGTAGGTTTCTTTAGAATTATAAACTACCATTTAACAAATACTCATCATATTGGTTATGAAGCAAGTATTTTATACTGGCACTTTGTGGATGTTGTCTGGTTATTCTTATTCATTGCAGTATATTACTGGGGTGGGAACTAATTACAAATTAAATTAAATTTTAAATATTTTAGTAGTTATACTTCTAATTAAAATAATTTAATTTTAACAAATATCAGTGGTATGGTCATATTCAAATTCTTTATCTCATAAATTATTAGTTTAAACTATCTTATTATAATATTTTATGAAAATCTTTATTATTATAATCTATTTAGCTTTTTTATTTATTCATACCCTTTTTACTTATTAAAAAAAAATTAAATAATAGCTAAATTATAAATATATAACTTTAATTATATATAATTTATAAAATGAAATATTTAAACTATTTCATTTTCTTATCATATTACATGTACCCTAAGGATTAGCAAAAATATTTATACCTATGAATTTATCATTATTTTTATTTTTAATTGGTGTTTTAGGATTTATTTTAAATCGAAAAAACATTATTTTAATGATTATAGCGATCGAAATAATGCTATTAGCTGTAACCTTATTAGTTTTAATAAGTTCATTTAGTTTTGACGATGCTATCGGCCAAAATTTTAGTATCTTTATTATTTCTATAGCAGGAGCAGAATCAGTTATAGGTTTAAGTATTTTAGTCGCTTTTTATAGATTGAGAGGAAATATCTCTTTAAGAACATAATGTATTTATCAATATTAATTTTTCCTTTATTAGGAAGTTTCGTTTCAGGTTTACTAGGTAGAAAAATAGGTGTTACAGGTGCTCACTTGATAACATGTACTTGCCTAATAATATCTTCATTTTTAGCTACTATTGCCTTTTATGAAGTAGGTTTATGTGGTTCTCCAGTATTAATTAATTTAAGTACTTGGATGGATTCAGAAATATTAAGTATTCAATGGGAATTCTTATTTGATCAATTAACTGTATCTATGTTTATTCCTGTACTATATATTTCATCATTAATTCATATATTTTCTACTAATTATATGGCTGAAGATCCTGCTTTGTGTCTTGGGAAAACACTATTATGGGATAAACTATCAAACTCCGGGGACGCCCTAAAGGTCCTGATACCAAGCTATCTACGAAAGTATATAAGTGGCCAGAATAATTACCTGGGTATGGTAACAAGTCAGGATATGACGGAAACTGAAATGGGTTATCGCGGATCTAAGTCAGCCAATTTGGTTGTAAAAGAGCAACGAGTAGACGGTAGTTGCTTTGGAAATTCTCCAAAGTTAAGGTATACTCTAATGGGCGGCGAAAGTCGTTATCAAATCAAAATCCCTTCTAACCAATTAAATATAAAAAAATTTTCTAGCCTTACAAATTCACTTCCTATTAAGCCATGGTTTATTACTGGTCTTATTGACGCTGAAGGTTCTTTTTCTGTCATAGTAGATACAAATAAATCTCGTAAGTTAGGTTGGCGGGTACAAATAAAATTTCAATTAGGAATGCATTTACTTTCTATTAATAACAAAAGTTAAAGAATTTTTTGGAGGTATTGGTTCAATACATATAAATCAAACTTTAAAAAAAGTAAATTATTCGGTTGATTCTATTCAAGATTTAACAAAGTTAATTATTCATTTTGAAAATTATCCTTTACAAACTCAGAAAGCAGCAGATTTTATTTTATTTAAAGAAGTCATAATATTAATGAAAAATAAATATCACCTTTCTCCCCGCCTGCGGCCTTGAGGGATTAAATCAAATAATTAATATAAAGGCATCAATTAATTTAGGTTTATCTGAATTCCTTAAATCTGAATTTTTAAATTTTTCTCCAGTAGAAAGACCTATTATAAAAACTGAAAGTATATCTGATAGTAATTGGATAGCTGGTTTTGTAAGTGGTGAGGGAAATTTTTATGTTAGAATTACTGAGCAAAAATCTAATAAAATAGGATCTCGAGTACAATTAAGATTTAGAGTTAATCAACATATTAGAGATATAAAATTAATGGAGTTATTAGTTTTATATTTAGGTGGTAATTTATATAAATATCCTGATAATAATGCCGTTGTCTTAACAATTGTTAAATTTTCAGATATTACCAATAAAATCATTCCTTTTTTTGAAAAAAATCCTATACTCGGAGTAAAACAATTAGACTTCAATGATTGGTGTGTAATTGCCGAATTAATGAAGAAGGGTTCTCATCTCACCGTTGAAGGATTAAATTTCATTCGGGAGATTAAGAGTGGGATGAATACAGGTAGAAAATAAAACTATTATTTCATTGCATGATAAATTTGATAGCCATGCACAACCAAAGATTCTTTTCTTATTTATCTTTATTCACATTCTTTATGTTAGTGTTAGTTTCAGGTGCTAATTATTTTGTTATGTTTGTAGGATGGGAAGGTATAATTGAATGCCTTAAATGGTTTTATTTTAATACTTATTTTATTAATGACTGTAACATAAGTTCTATTTTGTTAATATCTTCTAATAGATTAAATTATTTTTATAGATCTTTTTTTACCTGTAAAACATCAGTAGAAAGAATAGGTCCTCATAATATAGATATTATTTCTATTTATATAGGTTCATTATTAGGAGACGGTCACCTAGAAAAAAGAAAACAAGGACTAGGAACTAGAATTAAATTTGAACAATCAAGTAAAAATGTTGAATATTTAATGTGGTTTCATTCTTATTTATCTCAAAGAGGTTACTGTAATACTAATAAACCTAAATTAAAAACAATAATCAGAAAGAACGGAGTTATATATTATCATTATACAATAAATAGTTTTACTTTCTCTAGTCTAAATTGGATTCATGATATGTTTTATAAAGAAATAGAAGGTAAATATATAAAAATTATACCTTTAAACATAGAACAATTTTTAAGTCCAATGACTTTAGCTTTATGGTTTATGGATGATGGTAGTAAATTAGGTAAAGGAGCTAAAATAGCGACTAATTGTTTTACAAAAACTGAACTAGAAAAATTATGTAAAATATTAAAAAATAAATTTAATATTACAGTTACAGTACACTCTGGTGGCATAAATAAGGGTTATACTTTATATATTCCCAGTAGTTCTATGTCTACATTTTCTAAAATTATTAAACCTTATATGTTACCATCATTATATTATAAATTAGGTAATTATTAAATTAAAATAAAATCATAGTGAAAAATGTTAAATCTTTAGCAATTGAGATAAAAAATAAAGATTAATTCGGTTTGAATTACATTTTTTGCGACATTATTGAAAACGATCAAAAATTAAAAAGCTTTTTTAGAGATCGTCGGTTTTAGTCTCAGATCGCTATCGACTGGTACAATAATGGGTGGCTGAAATGCTGCTTAATGCATAGTCAGAATCTTCATTATTAATATTTTTATAATAATGCCAAGGCATAAAGTAAAACCTGTTAGGTATTTAATGTACAGGAAATAAAGAAAAAGCTTAATTATATATATTTCTTTATTTTAAGATTTGATTGGAGTAGTATCCTACTTATTAATTAACTTCTGGTTTACAAGAATACAAGCAAATAAAGCAGCTATATTAGCATTTACTATGAATAGAGTAGGTGATATGGGATTAAGTATAGGATTCTTTGCATTAATAGCTTTATTAGGATCTTTAAATTATTCTACATTATTTAGTTTAGCACCATTTATGAATAGTACAGCTATTGATATTATTGGTATCTTATTATTAAGTGGAGCTATGGCTAAATCTGCTCAAATTCCATTACATAGCTGGTTACCAGGAAGTATGGAGGGTTTTAAGGTATTTAAACATTATATTTTCATTATTATTTATATTTATATTTATATTTATATTTATATTTATATTGTGTTTTTCTATATTTATTTTCAAAGTTTATACGATATTAATATTGTTGTTTCTAGTTTACCTATTATTTATTCTATACCTAATAAAACATTATATACTATTACAGGTCATATGTTAGGTGATGGTTCTATTAGTCTTTCTAAAATTAATAAAGGTGAAGGTAAATATTCTATTACTATGGATGCTTATTCCTTAAACTATTTACATCATTTAAATGAAAATATTTATAGTCAATTTACCAATATAAAAATTTATCCTTATCCAAATACTTTACTTTCTCAACATAAAGGTAAATAAATAAGTCAATATCATTTTAAGACAAAAACACACCCTTTATATACAGCTTTACATAGTTTGTGGTATAATTGGGATAATGATAGAAACAAATACATAAAAATAGTTCCATTATCTATATCTGAAATGTTTTCAGAAATATCTTTAGCTTATTGAATAATGGATGATGGTTATTTTGATTCATATGGTAGAACTAAAACAGTTCTTCTTTGTACTATTTACTAAGGATGAATGTATAATTCTTCAATCATTACTAGAAAAATTAGATATTAAATCTACTTTGAAGGTAAGAGATAAAATACTGAATAGATATAGAATTAGGATATCTAAAACTAGTATGGATAGAGTTATTTCATTAGTAAAACCGTATATGCATAAGGATTTTTTATATAAATTAGGAATATAATTTTTTTGGTGTTTGGCCCTCCTTAAACTTGCTATATGCTGGAACACCCTAAAGCTTTAAGTACTTTTTTAGAGTAAAAATCTTAAAGATTGGGCAATCAGCAGGTCACGAAATCTTTACTTAATTAAATATAAAGAAAGTAGGTTCCTCAGAGACTACACGTGTTGCTCATATTTTATATACTAAATATGAAGATGATATAGTCCGATCAGTAGAGAAATTTACTGTTAACAATAAATGCCTACACCAGTATCAGCTTTAATTCATGCTGCTACACTAGTTACTGCTGGATTATATTTATTAGTAAGAAGTTCACCTATCTTAGAATATAGTTCTACAGCATTGTTAGTTATTACTTTAGTAGGTGCTTCCACAGCTTTCTTTGCAGCTACATGTGGATTAGTACAAAATGATTTAAAAAGAATAATTGCTTTCAGTACTATAAGTCAATTAGGTTATATGGTTATGGCTGTTGGTCTAGACTAAGGCCTACATTAAATCTTTCTATATGCTGGAAACTCCTAAAGCCTTAAGTACTAGATATTCATATAGTTAAAATCTTAAGGATTGGACAATCAGCAGGAGAGTATCCTCAGAGAGTACACGAAAGAAGTAAATAGATATTTTAAATTTATTTATTAAGATGGAATCCAAACAATCGTGAAAGTGATTGTCAATATGTTTATAAAATATTAATTTTATTTTTATACAGTAATTTATTTAAATTTAATATTAACACCGAAATATTAGTATCTATATTTTCTACGGCTATACCTATGAAACCAAAAAGAACAAGAGGTTATATGCCCCGCCTGGGTTAGAAGAAAAAATTAGAGTCTCTAAAAATATTCCTGATTGGTTTAAGGAAATAGTCTGTGGTATAATTTTATCAGATGGTTCATTAAGAATGAATGGTAGCCAAGCACTTATGAGTATTCAACAAACTCATCAGGAATTAACCGAAGCGGGAAAATATGTATTAAATTTAATTTAGTGTTAAGTGGAATACATATTATTAACAGACCGAATAAAAAGTTAGTATATTCATTTCAAACTCTTACTTTGCCTTTTTTCACTTCTTTATATAATGACTGGTATAAATTAATAGACAATAAATATTATAAGGTTTTACCTTTAAATTTAGATTCTTTATTTACGCCTTTAGCTTTGGCATTTTTAATTATGGGTGATGGAAGCTGGGATAATAGTAGCTCCAGAATCATTCTTCATCTTAATAACTTTACTTTAATTGAAGTTAATAGAATTCAATCTATTTTACTTTCTTGCCGACCTCTGCCTCCTGGCGTCGGATGGGAGGATATTTAATATTTCTTCTTATTTAGTTAAAAATCCTCATTCGGATAAAGAAAGAGGTTATGTTTTAAAAATACCAAATAGGGATGTCGGTAAAGTTATAACGCTTGTATCTGATCATATTTATCCAACTTTAAAATATAAAATAGGTTTATAATATTTTTTATTTAATACAAGGTTTAAACTATTTAAGTATTTGCTGTTTAAATTTATAATTAACTATTATATTGGGTAAGGTTCCCTGCGACGCCAGGACATTAATATAAAATAAACATATTTTTGCTTAGTCAATATAATGTTGCTTTAATGCATGTAGTAAATCATGCATTCTTTAAAGCTTTATTATTTTTAGGTGCTGGAGCTGTAATTCATAGTTTCTCAGATCAACAAGATGTGAGAAGATTAGGAGGTTTAATCAACTTCTTACCCTTTACTTATACTGCTATGCTAGTTGGTACTTTATCTTTATTAGCTACACCTTGGTTAACAGGTTTCTATAGTAAAGATTTAATTATTGAATTAGCTTTTGCTCAATATAGTTTTGAAGGTACATATGCCTTTATTTTAGGTAGTTTCACTGCAGGTTTAACTGCTTTCTATTCATTTAGATTGATTTCATTAGTTTTCTTAACTAAACCTAATGGACCTAAAACATCTTATTTACATTCACATGAAGCTAGTTTAGCTGTAATAATACCATTATTTATTTTAGCATTATTTAGTATATTCTTTGGTTATATTTTCTCTGACTTATTTGTGGGAATAGGTACTGATTTCTTTGGAAATTCTATATTTATTCATCCTAATCATATTACTATGGTGGAAGCAGAATTCTCTATGGATAGAATAGTTAAATTATTACCAAGTATTTTATCTTTATTAGGAGCTGTTTTAGCTGTATACTTGTATCACTTTACACCTAATTTATTCTTTATGGAAAGTTCTATAACTAGAAAAATATATACTTTCTTAAATGGTAAATATTTATTTGATGTTATATATAATCATTTTTTCATAGGTAGAGGGTTACAATTAGGTTACTTTGTAAGTAAAGTTTTAGATAGAGGAGTGATTGAATTTATAGGGCCTTATGGATTAAGTAATACTTTAAATAAAACTGGTATGAATATTAGTAAATTAGATACTGGGGTAATTACTACATATTCACTATATATTACTTTAGGTTTATTATCTTTAGTATTTTTAGTATTTGCACCAATATTAATAGATACTTCAATACTAAATGAAATGAGACTATTTATAATATATTTAGCTACTTTATTATTATTATTTACCCCCTTAAAATAGTTAATTCCAAAGTAAAATATTTTATAAAATCCGCACAATATAATATTTTAATTGTATCTGGTTTTTGTTCTGTATTTTATTTATATTAATTATTATTGTTTAAGTAATTTTATACTAAAATAGCCCCTTTAATAATATTATAATTAACTAACATTTATAACTTAAAATTAAAATTTGTAAAAACTTATTTTATTTATCAATTAAAAAGTTTGTAAAATAATACTTTATTAAACAAAAAAAAACCTCAATTTTTCTAAAATTAGCTAAGTTTTGTTGGAGAAAATATACATTCTTATGATGTAAACTCATAATATCCTTTAGCTCTGTGCAACTCTATGGCGGTAAACTTATAAAAAGTTATAATTCAATATTAGCTGAAAGTGTTAATTTATATAAAACGTTACTATTACTTCAGCTATTTTTAGTATTGCTAGAATTAATAAGCTACCCTTCAAAATTAATCCTACTACTTTATATACTTACAGTTTTTACAACTAGGCCTTAACCTAAATAATTTAATAGGTAAAATTTTAGGCAAAATCAAAGATGAATTAGAAAGATTAACAATTAATCAAAGCTTATTTATTAGAAATTATTCCCTATATACTATATTTATTTAAATTTTATATAAAAGAATTGTATGCCGTTAGTTCGGGTATTTATTAAGCCTACATTAAAAATAGGAATAGTTTTCATAGGTAAGTTAATACGATTGCTAATTGTTTGGGTAAAACCCTTGGAGGTTCGACTCCTCTCTATTCCGATTACTTATTTATTTGGCCTACAGCAATAATAAATATGGAGCAATGATCTTTTTAAGTATCTTAATTTTAATAGTGGCAATAGCCCTTCCTTCAATCAATCAAAATATAAGATCAATCTTATATGTAAGAATATCTTCTATAATATTAATTTATGCCGGAGCATTAGCCTTAAATGCTTTCTATATTCAGTCAATTGGATCAGGTATAGGTGTATATAGTGGATTATTCCAAGTAACAACCATTTCTCAATTACTAGATTTCTTTATACTATTAATAGGAAGTTTAATATTAATAGCCTGGCCATCAAAATATATCTCTTCTACGTCAGTACGAAATAATAATATTTTAACAGATAGAATTCCGTATGCTGGAGAATATTCTTTAATAGTCTTATTTAGTACTTTCGGAGCATCATTATTAGTATCATCCGCTGATTTAATTTCAATGTATTTAAGTATAGAATTGCAATCATTTGGGGTGTATATCTTAAGTACCTTATATAGAGATTCAGAATCAGCAACTTCTGCCGGATTAAAATATTTTTTATTAGGTAGTTTATCTTCTTGTATTATCTTATTAGGAAGTGGTTTAGTTTATACCTATTCCGGTTTAACTAATTTAGAAAGTCTCTATAATCTAATAAGTGTAAGTGAAAATACTCAAATATTACAAGGATTAAGTTTAGGAATAGTCTTAATAATAGTAGGATATTTATTTAAAGTATCTGCAGCACCATTACATAATTGGGCACCAGATGTGTATAATGATAGTCCAACCATAGTCACAATATGGTTAACTATAATGCCGAAAATATCAATATTAATATTCTTATTAGAAATTCAAAGTCAAATAGGAAATAGTTTAATAACAATCTTTTCTTTCTCATTAAAAAATTTATTATTAATAAGTTCATTATTATCTTTATTAATAGGAACAATAGTAGGTTTAGCTCAATCTAAAATAAAAAGATTATTAGCTTATAGTACTATATCTCATATAGGTTTCATTTTATTAGCTTTAGCTATAAATACTGAACAATCTATAGACTCATTCTTATTTTATATAATACAATATTCTATTACTAATTTAAATACTTTTTTAATTTTAATAGCTTTAGGTTATATTTTAAAAAATAATGGTCAATCTATATTAGAATCATTTATGCCGGTAGGCCGAGGAGATATCAAATATATTACAGAACTTAAAGGTTTATTTTTTAATAATCCACTATTAAGTTTAAGTTTAACTATTTGTTTATTTAGTATGGCAGGAGTACCTCCTTTATTAGGATTCTTTTCAAAACAATTTGTTTTATACTCAGCAATGCAAAGTGAATATTATTTTATCAGTATAATTGCAATATTAGTTAGTGTAATTAGTGCTTCTTATTATTTAAAAATTATTAAAGTATTACATACTGAAAATAAAGAAATAACTGAAGATACTAAAGATAATTTATCTTTAAGTTCACTTCATAGTTTTATGATTTCAACTTTAACTTTATTTATTTTATTTTTTATTCTTAAACCTTCGATTTTATTAAATAGTACACAATTACTAGCATTATCTTTATTTTATTATTAATATGAATAATATTTTAATGTTATTTATTTTTGTTCCTATTTTATCTGGAATTTTATTATTATTAAATTTTTTATTAGCTCCTAAAAATGCTTATGAATCTAAAGTTTCTGCTTATGAATGTGGTTTCTCACCTATTTACGGACAAACTAGAAATGTTTTCTATATTAACTTCTATATTGTAGCTATGCTATTTTTAATATTTGATTTAGAAATTCTTCTTCTTTTCCCTATTGCTGTCACTTTATATAATATTAGTGTTTTTGGTTTCACTATTGCACTAATATTCTTTATTGTATTAACTATAGGATTTATTTTAGAAATAGGTAGTGGTGCTATTTCTATGGCCTCATCTAATCCTAAAAATTAAACATAGTTATATTTAAGATCCTCACGTCTTAATGAAAATTTAAATTTTCCCCTTATTTTTAAATTTTATCTTGTTTTATAACATATTAACATTTCTACATTTTATTGACATATTTAGAATATTTTGTTTATCCTCATTTAATTTATTCTAGTTATAATTATTAGTTTAGTGTCACTAAGCTACGCAGGACCTGGTAAAGTAAAATCAAATAAAATTTAGATATCTTTATATATGATTCTTTAATTAGTCTTATTTAATCATTTAATGGAATAACATGGAAATTAATATTGTATTAAATAATTTATTTTCTGTTTTAAATATTTTAATATTAATTTAGGATGACAAAGATGAAACTAAAGTATTTTATTATAAAATGTTAAAATTTACCTGGATACTGATAAATTAGTTCTATTTTAAATGCATTTTGTATATTATTGATTTTAATATTTGATTTAGAAATTTTTCTTTTTTTCCCTATTGCTGTCACTTTATATAATGTTAAAAATATAAATTTACTTATAATATAAAATAGTATTTATAGAACCTTAACTTTAAATTCTTGGTGTATCTATTAATATTTAATAATAATTTACTAAATCCCTCTCTGATAAGAGTGCTCTAGATTTATTAATGATTAAAGTTATTTTAAAGAAGATCAAATAAAAATATAAAAGAGTATTAAAATGAAAGGGGATATCTGATAATTGGTAATCAATTGTAGTTGCATTACAAGTATGATAGTTCGAGTCTATCTATCTCCATTTCTGTCTTAAAATTCTATTTTACTTCTATTTTTATTCTTTAGTATGTTTGTTTAAAAAAAATGATGAGTAGCTTCAGTTGCTTAATGGTAAAAGCGTTAATTTGAAGCATTAAAGAAGTGAGTTCAATTCTCTCCTGAGGCACATCATCTTTTTAGAGTTACTTATAATATTTCTTATTTTTATAAATATCAAAGTAAGTTAGCCAAAATAGTTTAAATGGTTAAAACGGATTCCTTGTAAGAATCTAATACTGGTTCAATTCCTGTTTTTGGCTTATGAGTTGTAGTTTAATTTGGAAAAACACCATTTTTTGGTGATGGCCTATATCAGTTCGAATCTGGTCAACTCAGTGCGCATTATACTAAATAGGAAGCAGAACTCGATTGGTTGAGTGTCTCCCTTTTAAGGAGAATGGTCTTGGTTCGATCCCAAGTGTTTTCAATACTTTTCTTAAGGGCAGGTGATCCGATTGGTAATGGTGGTTTTCTGTAAAAAAATTGGTTTATACCGTAAAAGGTTCGATTCCTTTACTGCTCAAGAAATTTATTATTTTTCTTTTTGTTTTTTTAAAGACTGTAGCATAATAGGTTAATGCAATTCGCTCATAATGGATCTTATAAGGGTTCAATTCCCTTCGGTCTTATTTAATTAAAAGGCTTATATCAATACTCCTTTTTATTAATTTATAGGGCATTTGGTCGAGTCTGGTTTATGGCGCTTATCTTGAAAATAAGTACTTCTAAAAAAAGTCGTGAGTTCAAATCTCACAGTGCCCGATTTTATCTATTAAAAAAATTCTTTTTTTAATTAATTTATATATATTAATTTATTATAGGAGTTTTAGCCCTAATAAAACTTTACCAGGTCTGAAGTCCCAATAAGTAAATAATTTTACTATTTTTATTAATAAGTTTATTATCTATAAAAGAGGTAATATTAGTTTAATTGGCAAAATAACGTCTTGTGGCGACGCTGTTCAGAGTTCAAATCTCTGATTTTACCCTAGATAAAAAAAAAAGAGAGTTAAGATAGTTAAAACTGGGGTTCTGCGTGAATCATTTAGTAAGGTTATAAGTATATATATGTATAAAAATCAAAGAAATTTGTGGTAAAAAAAAGGAAAAGAAATTTATAGTTTCTTTTTTTATTTTTTAAAAATACAGTAAATAAACATTTAAAAAAATTTTTTTTTAATTTTTAACACTTAAGTATGTTTTGTTATTTATTTTAAATGTGCAATATAATGACCTATATGATACTTAGGAATATTTATAGAAAATTCAGTTACTATATATTTAGATATAATAGTATGTACAAAACTATTCTTACAACTATCTAACTCCCCTTATAGTTAGAGATGTGTCCAGGATTCTTATCCTCTTCCCTAATTTGATTAAAAATTTTTATTTTAGCTGAAATAGTTTAAAGGTTAAAACCTACCATTCATGACGGTAAGATAAAAGTTCAATTCTTTTTTTCAGCTTTTTAACATACACTTAAAATATAAGTTTATTAAGACCGTACTCTCCATAGATCTGAAATAAAAACCTTTAATTTAAAAATCATATGCTACCTTTCAAAATTCATCCTGATACGAAATATACTGATAGTATATTAAGAAGTAAACCTTTACCTAAAGAATTCATTAGTAAATAATTAGGATATATGAAAGATGAATTAGATCTCTAATAAAGAGTAGTAATTAAATCTATTAAAATATCTATTAAATTCAAACCTCATAAAGAGTTAATAAATAATTAATATATTCCTATTACAATATATGCTTTAAAATATAAAAATAATTTAATTAAAAATTTTATTTTCTACATTAAAAAATTTTGATATTTATATAATTAGTAGGTTAAATAATAGTAGAATATTAATATAATCATATTTCCCCCATATAATATATTTTGTGCTTTTATCTTTTCTAAATTATATAATAACTATTTATTAGAGTTAAATAACTATGAAGTAAAAAGTTTAACTTCTATTATTAACGATAGTTCAATTATACTGAAAGATCATGTTTTACCTTACACACCTCATTTTTCCTATTCAAAACAACAAATCAACTCTATTTATAACACTTTAGGAATTATTCACTATCAAGATTTTATCTACCTAAAATCTAAATATAGTCAACAACTTAATTTATTATGTAACAACTTTCCTAACTTAAAAAGCAAGTTGATTGATATTACAATTGAGGACATGTTTGGTTCTCATATAGAAGTTATTACTGACATTAATAGAATTTTTATGAAATCAGTATTTAGAGTAAGTTAACCTCTTATTGCTATAGTTTTATCTATAATAATTATAACTGGATACGAATCAATCGCATTATCAGTTTAGTTGCGATAGACTATATTAAATATATATTAATAGGATATATATTTTATTTTATCTGCCTATTACTCATTACAACTCTAAATTTTTTAAAATAATATATCATAACTTTTCAATGAATAAAAATCAAAATCAAAACAACACAGTTCCTTTCAATTTAGATAGGGGTCTATACTGGCACACATTCGAGTATAACTTACCAAATAATATAATTTCTGGTGATCATATTAAAAAATCTGTTGAACTATTCAACGTTAATGTACTAGATAAATTCAATGATGATGATTATCTTTTAATCTCATTTAGAGTAAAACTAGTGCAGGATTATATAGAAGTATTTCTACAAATCAAAGAATTTGTAAAAAAGATCAAAATCTACTTTATGAAATCTTTTCCGAATTCTGGGCTCTTAAATCTGAAAATTATAGTCAAGATGAAATTAGTAGCATCTTATTCTGTTTTAAAGTAATTCCTAAAGAACATAATATTAAAACTTCTAAAATTAATAGACCTACTCCTAAAGCAAGAGCAAGTCTTTTTAAATTTGGAACTTATAAATTTCCAACTACTATGGACATCTTTGAATGGGGAGATGTACAATTTTTCCCAGGTGACAAAGAAGCTATAGTTCTTAAAAGTCACTCTAAAGCTAAATATATTATAAATTTTATTTCTCATTCTCAAATTAGAGTATCATATACCATTGAAGACAAAACATTAGTTGAATTAACTGACGAATTACTAGATATTGGAAATCTAGGCTCTTTCGAAAGAAAATTCGATAATCAAAGATTTATCTTCAACGATGGTAAATTAATCTATAAAGAAAAATACTATAATTTCTCTAAAATAACACAGAGAAAACCTAATCCGTTTTTAAAAAATAAAATCATAACTATGGATTTAGAAACGGTAAATGACAATGGAGTTCTTATTCCATATGCCATTGCATATTATGATGGTAAAAAAGGTAAAACTTTCTATACTACAGACTATTCTAGTGCTAAAGACATGCTTACAGCCTGTATAAAATCTTTAATGATTAGAAAATATCATGGCTATAAAATATATCTTCATAATTTTAGTAATTTTGATGCTATATTTTTATTTATTACATTAGCGGAATTAACTAATAAATTATCACCTGTAATAAACGATAGTAAATTATTAGATATTAAATTTGGATTCTGTGATGGAAAATATAAATTAAATTTCCGAGATTAACTTTTAATGCTACCAGCTTCTCTTAAAAATCTAAGTAAATCATTTAATGTTGAACTTAAAACTATTTTTCCTTACAATTTTGTAAATAAAAATAATATTGTTAAGAATTATATCGGTCCTGTTCCTACCTTTGAATTTTTTTATGGATTCTCAGAAGAAGACTATAATTCATATGCTTCACAATTTAATAATGATAATCCTTGGGATTTAAGAAAAATTACTTTAGAATACTGTCTTCAAGATTGTATATCTTTATATCAAGTATTAACTAAATTCTTTAAAGAAAACTTTGTAAATACTAGAGTTAATGGTACTGACTCATTTTCTTTACCCCCGAGCATTTAAAAATTTCAGAACTAAATTCTTAGATGAATCTGATGAAATATTAAACATTAAAGGAGAAGTTTATGACTTCATTAAAAATGGTTATAGTTGAGGTGCTGTGGATGAACTAATATCTATATCTTGATAGGTGATTTATCTATTCTTTTTTTTTTATTTTTATTTTCCTATGTTTAATATATTTAAATCAATTAAAACTTGTCATGCTGCAGCTGGGGTAGGTGGTGTATATATAGGATATTACAGCTTATGGTCTCAAATACGTGATAAAAGCCAAAAAGAGGCTCTTGAAGCTAAATAGCTAGAAGCAAATAAGAAATATGAATCTTTACTTAAATATTTATAAACTGTCAATTAAGCTAATGTAAAACTACCTAAAGATAATTCTGAACTTAATGAAGAAAAAGTAGAAATTCTTAAATCCTATAGAGAACAAGTTTTAGAAAGTGAAAAATAATTAAAAGCTGCTAAATAAACATTAAATCATTTAGCTAATAACTCTAATTTTTATGAGGTTCAATCAAAAGCTATAGAATCATTTAATTCTGCGATTGATAACATTGATAATATCAATAAATTATCTCAAAAAGCTATAGATTTATGGTATAAACATTATCCTAAACTATGGGATGGGAATATTTTTGAAAATATTAATTATTTTTACAGTCAATTAACTTTCGAACCCTCTCCGAGGTCCTGTATCTCATATATTAGCTTGTTTCAATATATTATTATTTTTATTTAATATAATAACTATAATATATAGTGATTATTTATTAAATTATTTAAAAATCGAGGAAAAATATCCTAGATTAGGACGAATAATCAGATTAAGAAGATTATTCCAACAATATTATTTAGTAATAAATATATTGTTAATAATTAGCACACTACTAGCCACTATCTTTATTAACTTTGCTATATTAACTAGTTAGTTAAATTCAAAATTAATAATATTATTATTATTTTTAAATCCCCATACTTAACATTAGTAAACCATAATTAAGATATGTTATTTATCTTTAAAATTAAAATTAAAATTTTATTATTTTCTCCTCCCTAATAAATTAATATATTTTATAAATAGTTGTACTATCATTAAAATATGTCAAATTAGTTTAACTTACGTAATATGTGACAGGAGTATTACATAATATTTTTACATATTCTTTAATAATAATTACAATTACAATTACAAATAAATAGTTAAATTTTACATATTAAGTCCTACATAAAATATTAAGTAAATAATCAATACACCATCAAATAACATAATTTCGAAAATTCTATTTTACCATTTAATTAAAGATGCTATTATAAACTTATAATTTTAAAGATAAGTTACATAGCTACTTGCTATTATAAAATTATATTAAACTCTTACCAGTATCGACATAGCTTAGAGTTTTTTTTTAATTTGTTTTTTTTAATGTGTTATTCTATTTTTTATAAAAGAGTATGGTTTTTAAAGATGTCATATGTTAGACACTATCAATAAAAATATTATACTATTTAGTAAATATGTTAGCAGCAGCAAAATACATTGGTGCAGGTTTAGCTTGCTCTGGATTAATTGGAGCTGGAGCTGGAATTGGATTAATCTTTTCAGCATTAATCGCATCTACAGCTAGAAATCCACAAATCAGAGGACAATTATTCGGTTACGCAATCTTAGGATTCGCCTTAGCAGAAGCAACAGGATTATTCTCTTTAATGATTGCATTCTTATTATTATACTCATAATATCTAGAATAAATATCATTTTACTATAAAATTCATTTTATGCTATTACTTTTTTAATGTCAAAATAATGATCTTTTATTATTTTTATAGGAAGGAGTATTTACATAGTCATATTCTTTTTATTTAAGATATAATAAATAAATTTTAAAAAAAAATTATACAAATTATATTTTATCTTCTTAATATTACACAATTATTTTACAATTTTATTAATAATTATATTTACATTTTTAATATTATAAAGAAAAAAGGGAAAATATTATATTAGTAATAATTACTACAATGATAAAAATATTACTATCAAATAGTACTAAAAATATAATTACCCCTCTTTTGGCAAATTATTTTAAATTAATGGTTTTTATTAATCTCATTTATATTTTTATTATCATTTCCTATGAAAACCTTACAATCTTAAAAATTGTTTTTTAAGTAAATCATCCTAACCTCTCAGGCTTAGTGTAATTAAAAAGAGTTATGGTTACAGTTGGTTTCTGTAGTAAATTTGCAAAATTTATGGCAAGGTTCGATTCCTTCTTAACTCTAATATAATTTTATTTCAATAATTCTCTTAGTTTAATGGTAGAACATCATTCTTCTAAAATGTCAATTTTGGTTCGATTCCAAAAGAGAATGTATTACTTAAAATCAAATTGCATTTAATAGTTACAGTGTTAAAGAATATAACAAAAAACACAAACATCTCTAAGAGAGATAGAGTAGAAGCTTTATTGATTATATTTTATTCATATTCTCCCAGCTTTTATCAGTCTGTACTAGCCTAATGAGGATCTGATAATCTCATCTAAAGTCTTTTTTATAATTTTTTAGTGTTTATAATATAAGTACTCAAAAATTATTATAAATTTATAATAAATATATCACTATATAGCAAAAACATGATTCAATACGATTTTTTATTAAATATAACTAATATAATCATAAATTTAATAGATGTATTATTAGTTTTATTACCTATTTTACTTGCAGTAGCTTTTATGACTATCATAGAAAGAAAACAATTAGCTGCACACCAACGAAGAGTAGGACCTAATACAGTAGGTTACTACGGAATACTTCAACCATTTGCCGATGCTTTAAAATTAGTAGTTAAAGAAACAATCATACCCTCTCAATCTAATAAAGTATTATTTTACTTAGCACCAGTAAGTACTTTAATCTTTAGTTTATTAGGCTGGGGTATAATTCCTTTTGGTGAAGGTTTAACTCTCTTTGATTTCCCATTAGGTATTTTATATACTTTAGCTTTATCATCTTTAGGGGTATACGGTATATTATTTGCCGGATGGTCTGCTAATTCTAAATATGCCTTTTTAGGTAGTTTAAGATCAACAGCAGCAATGATAAGTTATGAATTAATCTTAAGTTCAGCAATCTTAATTATAATATTATTAACAGGATCTTTTAATTTCACTACTATAATAGAAAGTCAACAATCAGTATGGTTTATAGTACCTTTATTACCCATATTTATTATTTACTTTATTTCTATTTTAGCTGAAACAAGTAGAACTCCTTTTGATTTACAAGAGGCTAATAACAACTACAATTAAAAAAGATTTGGCCTCTATAAAGATCGCTATATGCTGGAAACTCCTAAAGACTTGAATACTATTTATTTTATACTAATAGTAAAAATTTCAATGTATTAAACAATGGACAATCAGCAGGAACCAAATTGTATAAGCAATGCAAGAAAGGGATCCTCAGAGGCTATACACGATCATTTCTTTTTTTTAACTAAGGAAATATGATATAGTCCAGCTATAACTGAAAGGTTATGGTTTGTACTTAAATTATTATTTATTTTGCTGTTTATTCTTTACCAAATTTTCAATTATAACTCTCAATGTCTTATTTTAAATTTTGTATCATTTTTTAGTATTCTTCAGTTTAACGTTGTACCTATTAAACCTTTAATAACTTATAATGATCTTTCTAATATTAACTTTTTAAGAAAAGAATTGAAAAATAAAGCAGGAGTTTATGGTATAATAAATACTAAATCTTCTAAACAATATATTGGTTCTAGTTTAAATTTATATTCTAGATTAATGGATCATATTAAAGGAAGAGATTCAAACTTAATCTTACAAAGATCTATTCGTAAAGATGGACTAAAAAATTTTAAGATAGTTGTATATTCTTTTCATAATTTACCTGCTGTATTGCTAACTGATATTGAAACAACAGTTATCTCTGCTTTTCCTTTTTCTTCTTTATATCATTTAGGAAAATAGGGTAATTCAATGTTAGGTTACAAACACACTAAACAAGCAATAGACAAAATTAAATTAAGATTTACAAACAAGAGTCATCAACCTCGGGTAAAAAACATGATTTTTCTGTTTTAAGTTTAATAAGTAAACCTGGAAAATTAAATCCTCGGGTAAAACCCATAATGAAAATACTAAAAAGTTAATGTCCTTTAAAAAAATTATTAGACCTTTAGGGTTATATGATGAAAACAATAATTTAATTGAAAAATACTCTAATCAAGTAGAATTAGCAATACCATTTAATGTTCATAAAACTACTATTTCTAGGTATATTAAATCAGGTAAATTTTTTAAAGGTAAATTTTACATTAAAGAAATAAAATCTTAATTTTTCAATAAATAATTTTTTTAGTACTATAAAAATAATAAATTTATTTATTATTTCTATTATAAATCTTGGAATCAGAATTAGTTGCTGGTTTCTTTACTGAACATAGTTCAATTATTTTTGTATTCTTCTTCTTAGCTGAATATACTTCAATTGTATTATTTAGTTGTATTACAGCTATTTTATTTTTAGGTGGTTATAATATGCCAAATTTAATAGTTAATGATACTATATTAAATATTCAGTCAATAGTATTAGGGTTAAAAACATGTATATTCTGTTTTATGTTTGTATGGTTCAGAGCTACATTACCTAGATTAAGATATGATCAATTAATTGAATTCTGTTGGTTAAATCTTTTACCGGTGGTAGTGGCATTCATTATTTTAGTGCCAAGTATTTTAGTTGCTTTTGACATAGCTCCATACTAAATTTAACCCCCTGGCCTCCCCTTATCATTTATCTCTATTTATAATCCAGGAATAGGTGGACGATTGCACCTATTTCTTTTTTTTAAAAGAAAGTAGTTTGTAGTTTTTAAACAAAAATAAAAATCCGGATATTACACGCTTATATCGCCTCTCGCTATAATTAGTATTAAACACTATAAATATTAAGCCTATAATTTAAAGGTAGAATAATTTCTTGATAAGGAATCTGTAGAAGTTCGATTCTTCTTGGGCTTAACAAAATAATAAGAATTTTTTTTTAATTATATAAATTACAGTGTAAAACTTATAAAAAAAAAAGTTAAAATCTAAATTCTATAAAGCGGTAATACCATATTGCCTATAAATATGTATATTATAATGATTAAAATACAAATTATTTTTTATTTTCTAATTTTAATTATTATTTAATTAGTGAGAAATTTTAAATCGCAAATTTTACTAAGACTTGTAAATTCTTATATCATCGATTCACCTCAACCTGCAAGTATCTCCTATTTATGGAACTTTGGATCACTATTAGGTACTTGTTTAGTATTACAAATATTAACTGGTATTTTTTTAGCTATGCACTATCAACCACACGTAGATTTTGCATTTAACTCAGTAGAACATGAAATCTCTCAATTGTGTTCTTAAAACTTCGCTATAAGCTGGAATACCTTAAAGCTTTAAGTACTCAACCCTCTCCGAGGTAATAGGTAAGAGTGCACCTTTATGGAGTAAAAATCTTAAAGATGTTACAATGGGCAATCAGCAGGTCACCAAATTTTACTTATAAAAATAATTAAAGTAGGAACCTCAGAGACTACACGCGAATATCTCAGTAAAATATTAAGCCCTCCGGTCTTGAGATGTGAAATAGTCCGATCAATCATGAAAGTGATTGCTAACATGTAGAATACAAGTATTTTTTACTTTTGTTATAGACTATTTAATAGAAGAGAACCTTCTCCAATTAATCCTTCACAATTTTCTAGTTGGCTAACCGGTTTTATTGATGGAGAAGGGAGCTTTCAAGTATTTTTAGACAGACATTATTTAAGGGTAATGTTTAGAATTAGACTTCATAAAGATGATATCAATGTTTTACAAAAAAATACAAGAATTTTTAGGAGTCGGAAGAGTAGTTCTAGATGGAAATACTTGTGTATTTATAATTAGTCATGTTAAAGACTTAATAAACGTTCTTTTTCCGTTACTAGATAGATATAATTTATATACAACTAAATAGTTAGACTACATTGATTTTAAAAAGGTAGTTTATTTTATTTTCTTTCCGAATCAAACACTACAAGAGTTTCTTTATCGGAATTAGAATGAGCAAAAAATATAAAAAATAGTATGAACTCAGGTAGAACTGAGTTTAATTACAGCTTAATTCCTGTCCTAAGAGCTGTAGATCCCTTTTGGTTACTAGGATTTATTGAAGCAGAAGGTACATTTGGCTTTAAAAATTTAAGTCCTTTTTTTCAAATAGGACAACATGTAAGAAGTTTATTTGTACTGAAAGCTATTGCTAGCTATTTAAAATCAATTCCTAAAGGATTTCTTTTTAGTGTAAAATAAATCAGTTAGTCCTACAGTAATTAATAGTATAAATAAGAAAACTTCTGTATCAGTCATTTCTATAGTAAATATTGATACATTATACGATTATTTATTGTTCTTCTTATTAGAGATGTCATTTCAAACTAGAAAAGGGATAGTTTTCCATTTCTGGTGTATCGTACTTCACTTACATAAACTAGGTTACTACTATTTACAAGAAGGTAGAAACTTCACTTATAAAATTTCTCAGTCTGTAAATTCTAATAGATATAGTACAAACCCTAATCCAGCTCAAGCTCCTAGTTTAGCTTAAATTACCCCCCGTCCGACGCCAGGAGGCAGAAAGGGATTAAATCTAAATCTTCCTGTGACACTTACACCTAGTATGCTGCATGTTGATTTAGCAAAAGCTTTTGCTTCTAAAGTTAAGCGAAGCGCTATTAGGGTATATGATAAAGGAGTACTATTAAGTGAAAGTCCTTTTTCTTCCTTTGCTTCAGCTATGGGTGATTAAAAAACTAGTGTAGCTGGAAGAAGAAGTATTGATACAGGTAAAATAGTCGGGGGAAGATATACTTTTTATTCAAAACCACTATAATAATAATTTTAAAATGGTTAAATATCATTTAGTCAAAAACCCCTAACCTGGGCCCCGCCTTGCGGCTAGATAAAGTTATTAAGAGGTCATGTTTATAACATAAATGATTATGAGAGATGTTAATAATGGTTGGGCTGTTAGATATACACACGCTAATGTAGCATCATTCTTTTTTATTTTTGTGTATGCTCAATATTTTAACCCTTATTTTAATTTACTCCACATTAAAAATTTATATTTTCTAATTTATAATAATAATTTAATTCTATTTAATAAAATTATAAATGATTTTATAAAAATAATTAAACCTAAAACTATTATTTCTACAACACTAGAACCTGCGCAAAAAGATAATGAATTTCTTCAATGGTTTGTAGGTTTTTCTGATGCAGAATCTGCTTTTATGATCAACATAAAAAATAATAAAGAAGTACATTTTATATTTCAAATTACTTTACATATTGAAGATATTGCTGTTTTATACACAATTAGAGAAAAATTGGGAATAGGAATAGTTTCGATTAAAGGTAATACTTGCAGTTTCCGTGTACACTCATTTCAAGTCATAATAAATAGTTTATTACCTATATTTGATAAATATCCTTTACTCACTCTTAAACAATTGAATTATAGAGATTGGAGAAAAGCTATTATCTTAAAAAAATTAGCCCAAGAAAATAGTAGGTATTTAAGTACTGATATTTTTAATGAAATACTTGATATAAAAAATAATATGAATAATCTAAGAACGGATGATTCAGGCTATAATATTTTTAATGAAATGATAAATAAATATTGGCTGGTTGGTTTTATTGAAGGAGACGGTACTTTTTATTTTAGTCGTTCTAGTGTAGTCTTTGGAATTACTCAAAAAGATAAAAAGATATTAGAGGCGATACAAAAATTTTTAGAAAATATTCCTCTATTACCGCCCTACAAAAATTTATTTAAGCCCAATAAACCTAATTGTATTATTAAAAATAATACAAATTCTTTTCAATTAGTATTAACAGATAAGGATGTTTTATTTCAATATATTTATCCTTTTTTTAGAGATGTTACTTTCTATAGTAGAAAAGGTATTGATTTCTCAATATGGAGTTTAGTTTTATGTCTTTATATACATGGTTACCATAATTTACCTGAAGGTAGAACACTATTACTAAAATTATCTAATAGTATGAATTCAAAAAGATATTTTTCTAATTTATCTGATTTTATTGAAGAAGATGAAATAAAAAACCTTTTTAAAATTGAACCGCCTTTTGATATTTATTCTCGAAAAAGTCATTTTATTATCAGTAAAGAATATTCTTTATTTAAAGGAAGTAGAAAAGGGTTAAAATTGTACATTTATAAAAATGGAGTAGAAATTAAAGGTTCACCCTTTGATAGTTTTAGATCAGGAGGTAGGGCTATAAATTTAAATTCAATTTCTTCTATAAATAATTACCTTGATACCGGTAAAATATTTAAAGATGGATACACTTTTTATTCTAAACCTATCACTAATTAAAGAGTAGATTAATTTAAGGTTAAAGGGCCTATATATATAATTGCTACTAAATTAGTATATATACGCTATAGGCTATATGCTAGAAAGTTCTAGTAAAATTTTAATATTTTATTATTTATTTTTACAATATATAATGTACCCATTTTTTAGATTCGGTAAACAATATCTTAAATTAGGTAACAATCATTATATTAGAACAATTAGCAGGTAAATTAAATACCCTAACGATCATACGCCTATATTTATTAATAATAGGTTATTATGTATTAAAAAAAAATTTATTTTTAATAAAGGATAGTAGTATAATTTCAAATTATTAATTTAAATATGAAATGATCTAATTTTCTATTATCATAGAAAATTGCACATTGCAAGAGGTTTATATTATGGTTCATATAAAGCACCAAGAGTTTTATTATGGGCGATAGGAGTAATTATTTTTATAGTAATGATGGCTAAAATGTGGCCAAATTGAAAATATGAATATACTCAATTTATCACAATATATTTCCCCTACCTAACCAATCCGAGCGTGGGCGAAATATATAATTATATATATACAGATACCATTGAAAATATTATGCCTATTATAGGAAAAATCTTACCTTAAGCTAGGACTAAAGCCATTAGTAGAATAGGTCCACACAATAAACAAGTATTAGACATTATTATTTGTGGTATGTTAGGTGGGGCAGATAAAATACCTGGTAAATCTATAGATAGTATTAGATTTAATATAGAACAAAGTATTAGTAATACGGCCTATATCAATTATTTAACTTTACTTTTTTATAAATTAGGTTATTGTGCTAGACCATTTCCTACTTTAGTTGAAAAATCAGAAAAAATAATAGAAAATCGTTTTAACTATAGACTAACACTATTTACATTTACCAGTTTTATTTGGATATACGATTCATATTATAAAACTATAAAGGGTGTTCCTAGTGTTACTTTTTTTTATTTCAGATTATTTATCACCTCTTGGATTAGCTCATTGGATCATGCAAGATGGTTAATTTAAAAAAGGTCAAGGAATTTCTATAGCTACTAATAGTTTCACTTATGAGGAATGTTTATTTCTTGCTAGAATTTTAACTAAAAAATATAATTTAAAAACTAGTGTAGTAAAAACAGGCACTCCTAATCAATTGCGTATTTCTATTTTTAAGGGTTCAATTCCACTATTACGTTAAATCGTCAAATCTTATTTTATCAGATAAATGGAGTATAAATTAGGTTATTTTTATTAGTATCAATATATATAACTTTTTGGTAATTAGTATATTTATTATTTTTAAAGTCTCGACATAGGGCAAAACAATAACCTGTATTTGGATAGTTTTGGTATAAAAGTGTTGAAACACCTTGACAGAGGTGTTGGTTTATTAAAGTAAACTGGCTATATTAGTGAAAACGGTCAAAGAAATTATACCAATTTTTAGACCGTCGGTTGAATACACAATCGCTACAGACTGGGTCACTAATAGGTATCTGCGATGATGCTTAATGTACAGTCGGAGTTCTTAGTTTGAAACTATACTAGCACTTAGTTAGTTTAACTACTCAAGGCTCTAATTGAAATTTATTAGAAAGAGTGAAATGGAAAACCACTTGGGGATTAATAAATAGATAGAGTACAAGGTTATTATATTGGCATATTTAACCTCTCAACGAGGGAATTATATAGTAATTTAGAACTAGACAGCATTCCTGGGTTATGAACATAGCCCAAAATGGTTTAATATAAGTATTTTTGTAATTATTTTATGCGTCCTAGTGTCGGAGCTTGTATATTATACTCTAATTCAAAAAATAAATGTATTAATAAACCGGCGCTTGTCACTCCCTCCTCGTTTAGGAGATAGGGATGTAAATAATATGAAAAATATAAAATATAATAAATTACCTTTGCTGACAGCATGTAATAAGGTAATATACATTTTAAATAGTCACAGAGGATATAGTACATTTCCTTCTTTAGCCTCACAAGAATATACAAAATTTGAAACTTCTAGTTCTGAAAGATTAAATACAATAATTAAAGAATTAGGATTAAATCCTTTATATATTTTTGAAAATTTAGAATCAGAAAATATTAGAACACAAATAATAAATTTAACTAAAGGTTTAAGCGGTATATACATGATAGTTAATAAAATAACTAAAGATTACTATATAGGATCAGCGTCAACTAACAGATTTTATAGTAGATTCAGTAATCATCTTATTCATTTTAGGGGAAGCAAAATAGTTAAGTCAGCAGTAAAAAAATATGAATTAAAAAATTTCGCTTTTATAATCTTAGAATTATACCCTAATGTTGTAACTAAAGAAAATAATAAGGAATTGTTGGATTTAGAAGATAAATATTTAAAATTATTATTACCAAATTATAATATTTTAACTGAAGCAGGTTCTAGTTTTGGTTATAAACATACTGAAGTGGATCGTAAAAAAATGAAAGATTTTTATAGCGATGCAAGACGAGAAATGATAGGTAGTTTAAATAGAGGTACAAAGCTTTCTCCTGAAACAATAGATAAAATTAGAGAGAAAGCTTTAAATAGAGGTCCTATTACTGATGAGACTAAAAAAATTTGTATTACTAATACAAGAGCAGTAGTTTTATATAATTTTAATGGAACTGTTTACGGCGAATATCCTTCTATTTTATTTGCAGCTAAATCTATAAACTGTGGAGAAAAAACTATTAGAAGAGCTTTAAAAACAGAAAAAAGATTAGTCAAAAGACAATGAATAGTAGAAGATTTGTCTAGTAAATAGATCTTGCAAATAGTTATCTTATTCTCAGGTTATTATATTTTTATTTTAATATTTATATTAAATTATAGTCCCGCGATTAACAATCTTTCTGCAATCTTTATAGAAAAAGAAAGATTAAAGTGGTATATCCCAACAGGGTTATAGAATAGTCTTTATGATTATTCGGCAACATTAGTGAAAACGATCAAAGAAGTTTAAAAACTTTAAGATCGTCGGTCATATAAAGGATCGCTACAGACTGGGTCACTAATGGGTGGCTGCGATGCTGCTTAATGCACAGTCGAAACTTTTGGTTAAATTAATTTAATTTAACTAATAGAATATATGAATTTAAAGTTATTCTAGCTTATTATTAATAATAAGTAAGTTTGTATGTTTTACCTTACGGGCAAATGAGTCTATGGGGTTTCCTTATTAAGCCCCAAATGTATAATATTTGTTTATTATTATTTTCTTTAGTACTTATAGTTCCTCTTTATTTTGATATTTCTTCAAAAGTAAGTAGACTTAAAGGTATTTTAAGAATTGGTCCGCATAATAAAGATGTTTTATCTATTATTTTTGGATCTCTTCTTGGAGAGGCTAACGCTGAAAAAAGAGCTGGGGGACTAGGTACAAGAATCAATTTTTATCAAGAAGCTGTTCATGTTGAATATCTTTATTCTTTACACAAACTTTTATCTAATTTAGGTTATTGTAATCCTAAAAAACCTGTTCTAACAAGTAGATTAGGACCCAAAGGTAAATTAAGACAAATAGTTAGATTTAGAACTTGAACTTATACAAGTTTTAATTGGATACATGAATTATGGTATAAAAATAACATTAAACAAGTCCCAGCTAATATTGCTGAATATTTAACTCCATTATCTTTAGCCATTTGAATCATGGATGATGGAAGTAAAGTAGGAAAAGGTTTAAAATTTTCTACTAACTCTTTTTCCTATAATGAATGTTTAATTTTAGTAAAAGCTTTAAATGATAACTTCAACCTTAAAGCTTCAGTTCAATCAGCGGGAAGCAATTACCAATACGTTATATATATTTGGAAAGAATCAATGAATGATCTTAGAAATATAGTTTCTCCGTATATACTCCCTGAAATGAAATATAAAATAATTTAAAAATATTATATATAGTTATATGGTCTTATATAAAGCAATTTTTACTAAAAATTTATAGATTTAGCCATATAGCAATACTGATGAAAACAGGTCAAAAATGTTTGTTTAGCATTAAGACCGTCGGTAGAGTAAACTATCGCTACAGACTGCTTCATCGGTGGGTGTCTGAAATGACGCTTAATGTACAGTCGGAATCTTTTTTTGTTTTTAATAAAAACTATAGTAATCGCTATCACTTATTAAATAATACACAAGGCATTATACTGTATTAAATTACAATTATTTTTAATTAAAATAAGTATATTGCACATGGTTTGCTTGTTTTAAACATTTAAGCTTAATATAAAGCTAGAATAAGCAAATTAAAGATTTGGCTACAGTAATTACTAATTTATTAAGTGCTATACCAGTATTTGGACAAGATTTAGTTGAGTCAACTTACGTCACAGGTTGCTTCATTTACGAAGGTCATAGTTTACCTTTACTAGCAACAATCGGAACAGTTAGTACACAAGCATTCAAAAAAGGAAGAAAAATAAGATTAGATAAAGAAGAATATCTATCCATACCTTATCCATTTATAGCTTTTTTAGTCGGTTTAATCGATGGAGATGGTTACATTTCAATAACTAAAACTACTAAAGGATTTATAACTATCAGATTAGTAATTTGTTTAAGTTTAGAAGATATTTCTAGTTTAGAGTATATTTTCTCTGTTTTAAAAATAGGAAAAATACAAGTATATCGAGATATTAAAAACCCAATTTGTAAATTAACAATTAATAAAACAGATTTACAAGAAATAATTTTTCCTTTATTAAGACATAACAATATATTTTTTTTAACTGAGAATAGAAGAGCTCAATTTGATCTAGCTATGTTTATTTTAAAAAATGAAATAAAACATTATAATCAAATATCTCAAATTAAAGAAATACCTACAATCTTTGAACTACCAAAAACAGCTTTAGAATATCTTAGTTTAGCTTTTTTTAAAAATTGGTTAGTAGGTTTTACTAATGCAGAAGGCTCTTTTTGTATTAAAAAGAATAATGATGGATGTTTTCAATTACCCGGCCTACAAATAATACATCTTCAGTTATTTGAAGCCTTTAAACTATTATTTAATACTAAACGAAATATTTCTATTGAAATGGATAGATATATTCAATTTTCAGTTAGCTCTAAAACGGATATACAAACTGTAATTAATTTTTTTTCATTTTCAGGTTTACATCCTTTAATCGGCTTAAAAAATATTCAATATTTTAAATGGTTAAGAAGTTTACAAAATAGTATTCGTTACAAAAATCTTAATTTTCCCTCCCTTACTTAAATTTGTTATACTAACTTTTAATTCTGTGAAGATCGGCTCCGTCAAACAGTAATGTTTGAATGATTAATGGGGAGAATTGCAAGAACGTCTATATTAGATTACTTGCAGCGGAGCTTGGCTCGGTATTCATTTAGAAAATATATCTAAATTAAAGGGTCAAGAACGTTCAACGACTAACGAGTGAGTTATACCAACAATAAGCTCGACACGAGAACCCCACAACCTTTTTCAAGGTTGAAGACATAGTCTAAACATCGTTAACCGATGAGGATGGAGGTTAAATACTCTGTCATAAATATTTTGTGATCTGGGGTGGTTTCAGCGTAAGTAATGCTACATTAAACAGATTCTTTTCATTACACTACTTATTACCTTTTTTATTAGCTGCTTTAGTAGTAGCACATTTAATTGCTCAGTATGAAGGGCCCTAGAACGACCTAATTAGTGTAGGTAGCTTTGAATTTAACTATATGCTGGGATATCCTAAAGTTTAATCTACGTAAACGTAAAAAAGATTAAAATAGTAATGGACAATCAGCAGAAAACAAATTATTTTTAAAGATTAAAGTTTTTGCGTTCCTCTTTCCTTCTAAAAAACAGACGGAGGACGGTTGAAGAAGTATATTAATGGTACTTCTATAGTGAAGATAAAAGTCTTAAAATAATATTTCTCAGAGACTACAAGTTAAATATTAGTTATTTTTAATCTATAAATCTATACTTAAAAATAATATGATAGTGATATAGTCCTATACTATTCTTAAAGGAATAGTTTTTTTATTGCTGATACTTTTTTTATATAACGGCTTATATTGTTTTAGGGTCCTATTAATAAGATTTTTCCATTCTACTTATTCAAATTATAGAATGAGTAAATTAGAAAGATCTAAATTAACTTAGACGATCATTTAAAACAAGTATTAATTGGAAATTTATTAGGAGATGCATATATGAGAAGATTTTTAAATAAGTCTAATACTAGAATTTTTTTTAGACAAGGCTCTAAAAATACAGAATATTTACTACATTTATATAATATATATTAACAATTTGTTTTAGCTCCTCCAGCTATTACTTCTATTGTAGATAAATCTTCAGGTAAAACTAGAAATAATATTAGTTTTGCTACTGTATCTTTACCTTGTTTTAATAAATTTTATGATGAATTTTATATGGATGGTAAAAAAGTAATACCTGCTAATATTGCCGAATACTTAACTGCAGTAAGTTTAGCTTATTGGATTATGGATGATGGTGGTTATACAGGTAGTGGATTAAAATTGTATACTAATGCATTTAGTTTAGAAGACTTAAATTTATTAGTTGAAGCAATAAATAAAAATTTTTCCATTTCAGTTACAATTCATAAAAGTTCAATTGAACACCAATACACTTTATATATTTCTAAGAAACAATTAAAATGAGTTATAGATTTAACTTTATATATTTCTAAGAAACAATTAAAATGAGTTATAGATTTAGTTAAAGAGTATATGCTTCCTAGTTTGTTATATAAATTAAAGATATAAACCTCAGTAATTTTAGCTTCATACACACGGTTCTAATAACCCTAACGGTATAAGTTCTAGTGGTGATAGAATTTCAATGCACCCATACTTTACATTTAAAGATCTTGTAACTATTTTCTTTTTCTTTTTAGTTTTAAGTATTATGGTATTTTATTTCCCTAATTTCTTAGGTCACAGTGATAATTATATACCAGCAAATCCTATGCAAACACCAGCTTCTATTGTACCGGAATGGTAAAATAAAGGATGCCATGCTTAAGAGTAATCTTATGAATAATTAACTTTACTATATGTTGGGAACTCCTAAAGATTTGAATACTTTTAAATAAAGTAACAATTTCAAAGATGTCACAATGGATTATCAGCAGGAAAACTATATCCTCAGAGACTGTACGTAAAGCTTCTTAAATATGTATATATAACTATTCTAAGAATGAAGATATTTTCCAGCCATTATTAATACTAATGGATATATTTTAGTTCTATTTTATCTTATAACTTCAGGAAGTTTAATTTCTACTTATTCAAGCTCTAGAAGAATTAACTCTTCTACAACTTTATTAAAAAAAAAGTAATAAGAGACTTAATAAAGTAGAGAGATCTAATTTTATTATAAAAAGTCCTTTAGATGAGGTTATTATTGGTTTATTATTAGGTGATGGGCACGTCCAAAAAAGAAGTATAAACGATAATTCTAGATTTATTTATGCTCAAAGTAGTTTAAGAGTACAACATCTAAATTATTTTAATCATGTATTAGAACTATTTAAACCGTATCTGTCTAAAAATTTTAAACTTAAAAATAGAAATTTTACAGACAAGAGAACTAATAAAATTTATAGTTCTGTTAGTTTTGCCACATTATCTTTACCTTGTTTTAATTACTATAGAAACCTTTTTTATGATTAAAATAATTTAAAAATAGTACCTTCCAATATTTCTAAATTTTTAAGCCCTAGAGCTTTAGCTTACTGGATTATGGTTGATGGATCTCTTAAAAATAAAGGTTTGCATTTAAATACTTATGGTTTTAAATACGAGGATGTTTTATTTTTAAAACAAACTCTAGAAAACATATTTGGAGAAAATTCTTTAAAATGTTCTATCCATAAACACCCTAAAGGACAAAGAATTTATATTTGAGAAGAAAGCATGGTAAATTTAATAAACAATATTTCCCAGTATATGCATAATGATATGCTTTATAAAATAAAATCTTCATCTTATACCTCTCAACTAATATGCTAATTGAGAATGGACACTTAAACTTTAATATATAAAGATCTTTTACCTTTCTATGCAATTTTAAGAAGTATTCCTAACAAATTATTAGGAGTTATTGCTATGTTTGGATCTTTATTAATTTTATTAATACTACCATATACAGATTTATCTAGAATTAGAGGTTCTTCATTCAGACCGCTAATGAAATTTGCATTCTGGTTATTTGTGGTAGATTTTATTATTTTAATGTGGATTGGGAGTCAACATCCTAATAGTCCTTACGTAGAAATAGGACAAGTAGCTACAGCTTTCTATTTTGCTTGGTTCTTAATTATTGTACCGCTAACAGGATTAGCTGAAAATACCTTATTTGATATAGCTACTGTTAATAAAAGCAGTAATATTGATAAATAACAAAAGTAATTAAAACTATCATTTTAAATAAATTTCCCGTAATATTGATATTATGGGATAATAATTTTTAATATAAACAGGTATCGATTAAATAAGATACCTGGCCCCTTAAAAAGTTTATTCTGTTTTATATGTAGCATTATTTAGAGTTAGTTTATGGATTGCTGATTATTTTAGTAATGTTAAAGGTTCTAAATAAACACAAAAATAAGCTGAAATAGAGTTATTGTTTTATTAAGGTGTTCAGAGATCAAGTTTTTTTTTTACGCTTATAGAGGGTATATCAATGTTTCCTTTTTGGAAGGCGTATATCTTAAAAGTAGGGGAGTATCGGTTTTGGATTTCGTATAACGTTTTAGCTGGCTGACTTTTCTATTTTAATTTATAAATAAAATGATTTTTTAGTTTAGATGAGATTAGATTTTTTTTAATTTTTTATCTTTGTTTTTACTATTACATTTTATTAGTACCCTCTGACTGAGACTAAGATATTTATCAGTATAAATAATTTTATATCTTCTTTAATTTAATAAAATATAAATATAAATATAAATGAAAATTAGTGAAAAATTAAGCAGAGTTGTTACCTTTGTAAGTGGTGGTTTTGCTTATAGTTTTATTTATAAGGCAGTAAATTATAGCAGTGATAAAGCTGATGCTTTAGAACAATCTAATAGAGATGTTAAAATGGATAAAATTAAAAAAGGAGCTAAAGTTGTTGGTACAGGTATAGGTGCTACTGGTTCAACTTATGCTTTATATACTGCTCATAAAGCAGAAGAAACACAAAAAGAAACTAATAGATTATTAAATTAAACTAATCAAACTGTAAATTAACTTAAAGGTCAAATGGATATTCAAAAATCTACAATGGCAGAACAAAATAGTTTAATTGAGGATAAAAATAAGAAACTAGCTGAGCAAAATCAAATGCTTAAAGATATAAAATCTAATTTTGATACCTTTATGGCTAATAAATCAAAATTAATTAATTTTTATTTTAATTTAGATTATTTATGGAATATTCCTACTTATTGGGATAAAATTACTATTATTTTATGTTTTAATATTTTTTCGGGTTTCAATTTATCATCTTTAGCTTTTTCATTTTTATTAGGTAGATATGGAAATATTATTATTGATAGATATAATTTACATCAGAAATTTCCTAAATTGGAAAAATTCTTTCTATATAGATGATCTTTACAAAAATATTATTTTATTTATTTAACAGGATCAGCTATCTTAATTGTATTTATGACTTTTATTACTAATATTATATTTCTGTTAATACATTATGATATTATAACTTAAAATAACCCCTTATTAGGCCTTTGCCAGTCCGTATATTTTGATAGGAGGTATACGGTGATTTAAAATTCTATTCTTTTTAAAACAAAAAACAAAAATAAAATGAAATTAAATAAAATAAATAATCTTACTTTAACTGAATTAAATTATGTTAAAGAATTACTTACAAATTTTCAAAATGAATCTTCATTTAAAATTAATTTATTAAATAGACCAGCTAAAGCATATTCAGGTAAATTAAATAGTTTATGTCTAGTGATCACTCCGGCAGAATATAAAGGTCCTAAACCACCATTTTTATAATTTATAGGTAAAGTGATGTATCTCTCAAATAACTTTACTGAATGTATTAATTTAGAATATGCAGAATATATTTTAAATGAATTCTTTTCTAATGATATTACTATTTTGGTAAAATGTAGTTTCAGTAATAGTGAAATGAATATTAGGACTATTGATGGTAAAATGTATATAGATTTAGCTTATGCATACTTAGGAGAATTATTTTCGGATACCAAACTAGGTCTTTTAGACAAAAGTAGAAATACTTTATTCGTATTTGATGAAATTACTTGGGAATGTTTACAAATCTTATTTAATAGTTTTAAAATTAGATTAAGTGGAGGTAGTCATTCAAAAAGACATCTTATATCACCATTAGATCTTAGACTATTAGATTGTCTAGAATTATTAAGAAGATATTTCCTACATATAGTCGGTAAAGCATCAGATCTTGAGTTTCCCTCAAAAGATAATTTTTATGTTAATTATAGAGAATTATACGAAAGAGAAATTTCTATTTCTTATCATCAAAATGATAGTTTAAAAACTGTAGAATATAAATCTAGTTATAAAATGTTCTTTAAATTATATAATTTACTAGAAGAAAATAAATACAATCGGAAAGATTTTGTTGAAATATTTTTTCTAATTCAATATAAAATTTGGATAAATTATCCTTACCTATTTCTAATAAGAAAAGATGAATATAAAAATATGTTTTCATCTATACATTCTAGAGTAGAACAAAGAATAGATGAATTAAATAAGGGATAGGTAACTAATGGAAGTAGCAATTTAAAAATTGTTCCTCAACTTAATAATAATTCTACTACTATATCTTCTAATTCTAATAATAAAACTACTTCTGCCTTTGGTAAAATTTAGACAAAAGAGGAATTCATACTCTTAGAAGACTTTATAGTAGTAATACTGATATATCAAAAGATTTAGTGAAATTAAGTCCAGAAAAATCTAATTATATCTTAAAAATCAAAGATATAATAAATATAAATACTGATAAGTATGCGGCACAACAAAGTATTGAAACAAGTTGGCAAATGGATTGGTATTTATACAAGTTTAGAATGTAATAAAGCTATAGAATTAGGGTATAAATGAAATATAATTGAAGGAATAAAATTTAATAGTAAATATATTTTTAAAGATTATATTGAAAACCTATATCAAATTAAAAATTCTAATTCTGAAGATTCACCTATATATTTAATAATAACTTATTTATTAAATAATCTTTATAGCGAATTTACAATTAATCATAATATATTCAAACACACTATTATAACAAAAGATAAATTAGATGGTTTTTATTTTAGGTAAGGATGTAGATGATATTATACCCTTACATGGTGATAAATTACTTATTTATTTATTTCTATTTTTGTATTTTGTTTATCATATTAACTAAAACTGCTTAATTTATTTTTCTTTATCCCTTATTTTCTTCCTTTTCTTTATTAATTGGGTTTATTTGTTAGCTTATTTTTTTTTTAATTATAATTTACTATTGCAATTTAAATAATAATTTTATTAAATATAAAAAATTTATTTTAAATTAAAAGTATCTTCTTAAAATAAAAATATTAAATTAATATTTTTATAATATAATCTTATATCTAAAAAATATAATAAATCAAAAATTAATTAAAGAGAAAAAAAAAATTTTTTTTTACTATGTTTACAACATTACTTATTATTTATGCGGCTAATCCTGCTAATAACGGTTCTAACCTATTAGGTAAATTAAAAAAAGGAGCTAAAGTCGTTGGTACTGGTTTAGGTGCCGTTGGTTCAGGTTATGCTTTTGTTAGTTCTAAACAAGCTGAAGAAGCTCAAGCAGAACTTAACAGTAAATTACAACAAACTAATGAAACTGTAAAGGATCTTAGTGTTAAAATGGATGATCAGGCTAAGAAATTAGATGATCAAAGTAAATTGCTTAATAGTATTTCTAGTAAAATCGATGAATTAAGTAAAACTAAATTACTTAATTTAGATTTTAAACTAGATTATCTATGGAATATTCCTTCATATTGGGATAGAGTTACAATTGTTTTATGTTTTAACATTTTATCATCCTTTAATTTATTGTCATTAGCTCTTTCATTTTTATTAGGTCGGTATGGTAATATTATTATTGATAAATATAATTTACAATCTAAATATCCACGATTAGAAAAATATTTTAGATATAGATTATCTTTACAGAAATATTATTTTACATATTTAACAGTTTCAGCTATCCTAATTGTATTAATTACTTTTTTACTAATATTTTATTTTTATTAGTAGAATATGGGTTTATATTTTAAACCCCCTTTTTGCAAAAATTTTTAAAAGTATCTTCTTAAAATAAAAATATTTAATTAATATTTTTATAATATAACCTTATATATAAATAAAACTATATATAATAAAACAAAAATTAACCAAAGAAAAAAAAATATAAAGCAATGTTAATTAATTCAAATTTATCATTTGTAAATTCTCCTTTAGAACAATTTGAAGTTACAAATTTAATAGGAATAAATGCACCTATTTTAGGTTATTTAAATATAACTTTAACTAATTTAGGTTTATACTCTATCTTAATTTTATTATTAATAGTTGGAATACACTATGCTGGTAATAATGAAGTAAAATTAGTACCGAGTAAATGGTCTATAGCATTAGAAAGTTTATTTGCTAGTATCCATTCTATGGTAAGAGAACAATTAGGAAAAGAAATATATTTACCATTTATTTATTCAATCTTCTTTTTCATTTTAATAGCTAATTTAACTGGTAATATTCCATATTCATTTACAATAACTACTTCTATAATAGTAAGTATAGGTTTTTCATTTACTATACTAATAGCAGTAACTATTTTAGGATTAAGTATTCATAAATTACACTTCTTTTCATATTTTGTTCCTTCAGGTACACCTTTAGCATTAGTTCCATTATTAGTATTAATTGAATTAACTAGTTATTTAGCTAGAGCTTTCTCTTTAGGAATAAGATTATTCGCTAACGTAGTTGCTGGACATACTTTAATGAAAATATTATCTACATTTTTATATAAAATGTTTAGTGCTGGAGTATTAGCAGCTATCATTACATTGATACCATTTTCTCTATTCTTGGCTATCTGTGGACTAGAATTAGCAGTATCTGTCATTCAAGCATATGTATTTACAATTTTAACTTGTTCTTACATTAAAGATGTAATATATTTACATTAATTGTAATACTATATTTTATCCATATATTTTTTATTAACTATAAAAATAAGGTAATAGTTAAATTATTTAAAACAATAAAGTAGGGTCTCCCCTTTAAACCCTTTTTATTTAATAAACTTTAAATTGTCAAAACATAGAAGTAAATTTAATACTTCTATTAATAGATTTCTACTTTTACAATTTTACAGACAAATGGAAAATATTTATTTAAATCCTATAATACCAATGCTAAGGAAATAACAGATAATTATAAATATTTTAAAAAGTACAACTATTAAATTTTACATATTCTTTTTCTACATTATTTATAGCAGGTTTAGAGAGTAAGAATATCATTTGGACATAAAATATAAACACAAATCCTAAAAAAATATCTAAGTTTAAATTCTCTCTACAAAATAAATAAAATATACCTTCCAATAAATATGGTAATACAGGTTATTTATTTATATTTTTATGCATTTTCTTAAAAGAGTCCATTAATTTTAATTAATTAATGTTCGAGGTGTATCCTCCATTAAAAAAAATATAATATTTTAAATAAATATATAAACAACTTTTTGGTTAAACCTACTCGATATAAATTTATATCTTGTTTACGACCGTTATAACGGTCAAAAATAATTTTAATAAAATAAAATAAAATGAAAAATTTTTTAATTGATTTATTAGCCTTTGCTGCACTATTTTCTAGTGTTTTAGTTATTACTTCTAAAAATCCTGTAATAGCAGTTATCTTCTTAATTTCAGTATTTGTGAATGCTGCTGGATATTTAATATTATTAGGTATAGGATTTATAGGAATATCTTACATAATAGTATATGTCAGGAGCAATAGCTGTACTTTTTTTATTTGTAATAATGCTTCTAACATAAGATTAAGTGATATCTTAGAAACAAGTCATCAATACACTAAAAACTTACCTTTAGCATTCTCAATAGGTATATTATTTATATATGAAATCTATACTATTATTCCTTTTCCTTTTGATAATGTATCCTTTATCTCTTATTTGTTAAACCTAATTAATATTTTTAATGGATTACTGTTAAAATATAATTTTAATTTAGATAATATTATACATATTGCAAATAATCCAAGTATAGCAGATACTACTGTTTCTAGTTTCACCCAAATTGAAGCTATTGGACAAGGTCTTTATACTTATGGGGCTTCTTGGTTAATTATTACTAGTGTTATTTTATTATTAGCTATGATAGCACCAATCTTTATATCTAGAGGAATTAGTAAAAAAATAAACAAATTAAACCCCTTAAAATGTCTAAAATTTAAAGAGTTTGATAGTAAATTCAACAAAGGCAAAAGATACTATCATTCATCTCCTATAGTCGCATTCAAAGTAAATAATAAAAAAAATACTTTGAACAGGATTTACGGATGCAGAAGGTTGCTTTTCAGCTATACTAATAAACTATAAAAATAAAAAATTTTTTATCTCACCTGTTTTTTCTTTTCACATGCACATTAATGATTTAGAAATACTTTATAGCCTTAAACATTTATTTGGTGTAGGTTATGTTAGAACAGATCAAACTGGAGCACATTCTCAAGTCACTGGTATTTATAATTTACAAATTATATTAAATCCTTTAAAAATATATCCTCTACAAAGTTCCAAGAGACATAGTTTATTTATTTTTTCTTTAATTTTAGAAATTTTGCATAAAAAAGAACATTTAACTTTTTCTGGGGTATTAAGAGCAGTTTTTTATATAAATACCTATGCTCACCATGTATATCCTATTACTACTCTAGAAGGGAAAGAATCCACAACAAAAACTAGATTGGTTTATAAAAATAAGTCAAAGTATACGTCACTTTGCTATTTATTTGGGTCCAATACTATTATAGGGTCTTAATGCCAAAAGCCAAGGTCAAATCGAAATTATTGATAGTATTAAGGAAAAAATAGAACCTTTGGAAAAAAGTTTAATTTTTTTTATTACTAGACAAAATATTAAAACCTTTAACCGGAATTTAAGCTCTAGTGCTTCTAATCCTAATAATAATAACCATAATAGATAAACTTTGTATGGTTTATTAGTATGTTTATTTTTATATATTTTAAATTTATTTGTTAATTTTAAATCTATATTACTTTTTTACATTATAGCAACCTTTATATACTTGATATTTTTAGCTTTTGAATTAACAATATTCTTATTATTTATTAATAACAAAATTTCCATCCCTTCTTACTTGCCAGATTACATACGTAATTGGTTTTTAATAAAATAAAAAATAGCCCAATCAGATATTGAGGTAATACGTTAATTTTTAGATTTAGACATCAGAAATCTATTAGTTTTTGTATTATTTTTAATACTACTAATTGGTTTATATTTATATGGGTAATATTTTTTATTCCAATTTTTCTTACGAGTATCTGTTTTAAATTATTATTTACTTTTTTAATTTTACTAGCAATTACTTGTTTTTATTTTATACTATCTTATTACTCCCCTTATATTATAGAATACCATTCCTTGTTACTAAATATAAAGGGTAGGTGAAATTATTTTTATTATCTTCAATTTTTAATTAAATTGGCGTATGCATTAAATATTTCTCTTCTACTTCTTTTATAAATAATAAACTTCTTAAACGTTGTTATTCATCATAATTGAATAGATATTTTATATTAATATTTCTTTGATTACTATTAGAAAAATTTAATAAATTACTTCTATCTAAATAAGTATAAATTAGTTTACTATTAAAATCATTAAACTTTACATAATTATACATATTATACTCAATACTTAAGGAAGGATGAGTATTTATAATCATTAATATAGATTTATCATTAATAAAGTTACGCCAATCTAATTTTAATAATGATATATTATTTCTTATATATGTTTTAATTGATCATCAGAATCAACCATAATTAATTCATTAAAATGACGTTCAATACCCTCAACTTTTATTTTTTTCACAATGTAAAATATTTTCATACCTCCACATTTAAAGTGGTGAATAATACTATTATCAGCATCTCAACAAATTATAGAATTAATCTTAATACTTTTAGTAGGATGTAATATAAAATCATTAAATATTTTAATCAATATAGCTTTTGTATCATCAATCTCTAAACTATTATTTAATCCGGGCTGAATTATTATTAAAATTAATGGTAGTTTTAATTTGATTAATAATAAAATCTTTATATGCTATATCAGGTCCATATTTAACATGGAAATATCATTCTAACATAGAATAACTAGTATTCTTAGTAGAATATATTATTTGAATATCATTATTATTTTTACCTAAGGTAACATATCCTATTTCATATGTATTATTAAAATATATAGGATACCCTATAAAATTATTATAATTATTGCTACCATGGTTATTATTCATAAAAATATAATTATTAAATTTACTTAATTCTCTAGCTTTATCAGTCATTGCCATTGATAAATCATTAATATATTCATCACTAAATATATTTTTAGATTTTAAATTTTCTAAAAATGAAATATTTTCCCAAAATTAATCAGTTAGATATTTAGCTTTAATTTCTCCTAGATATATGTACTCTAACAATTTTATATCAAATAAAGGGGTAGCAATTTGTTGATTAATATTATTTTTATTATTATCACAGCTACTACTAGCCAATGGTGTATTTTTATTTCCTTGTCCATTAATATTTCTTCCTTCATTTGCATTTCTAGAATTTGTTTCCTGAATATTATCATTAATTTGATTATTATTATTATCATTAATATTATCCCCAGGATCACAATATACTAAAAACTTACCTTTAGCTCTATCTATTGGTTAATTATTTATAAATGAAATATACACTATTATTCCTTTCAGTTTTAATAAAGTATCTAATACTATATTAGATTCGTTAATTAAATTTAATGGATTTATTTTAAATTATGAAATTTCAATGCGTGGAGTTAATAATGCCTTTAACCCTGTTATAGCAGATACAGCTTTAACTCCTTTTTTACCGTCCATTGTACAAGGTCTTTATACTATCCGACTAAGGAGGCAGGTAGGGTTAATAATCACTAGTATTATTTTATTATTAGCTATTATAGCACCAATCTTTATATCTAAAACTAAAAAAACTACTTCTTAATTCTATTTATATAATAATGTAAATTATATAGATTTCTATATAAGAGTAAGTCATTATCTCATTATATTTGTTTGCAGAATGCAAGAGATAGTTCTTTATTTTAATAAGAGCACTTATTTTATTCAACTTAAACTTTATGCCACAATTAATTCCTTTTTACTTTTTAAATCAATTATACTTTTCATTTATAGTATTATTTGTTTTAATTTATATTTTATCTAAATATTTTTTACCTTTATTTACATTACAACAAGTAATTAGATTATTTATTGTTAAATTAAATAATAAATCTTAATTTAATACTGCTATACCGCTAAGCTAGAGTAGCGCGGGGAATAAAAATTAAAAGAGATAGTTAAGCGATACAGGACTTTTAAAAGTATTTATATTAATTAATGATATTTATATATTAAATTTCCCCTTATTTACTGATCCTTATTCTTTGATAGGTAGTAGCAATAGAATAACCTATTCTTAAAATACTAAAAATAATTTTAATTTTTAATAACAAACTAAGTCCAATTTTACTTAGTTTTTTTATAAGGCTTTAAATATTTTAATATTCTTCTCCTTATGACCTTTTAGATCTTCTTAATATAAATTAAGGATTAATAAAAATTTATTTTTAGTAGTATTTATGCAGTCTTACTATTCTTTATCTTTAACTAAAAAAGGTTTAGTACCTATAAATTTCTTTTGATTATCAAATATCATTTCTCTCTTATTAGCAGTAAGAACTAATGAATATATTTCTTTTTTTACCGAAATAACTCCTTTCTTTAAATTTCTAGACCATTTTTCTTGATTTACTGAAAGACTACTATTTTCAGTGGTTAAAGATTTTAAATCAGCAAATTTTACGGGGTTTTTCAATCCCTTCACTTTAACTAGTTCATATAAATAATTTATACCCCATATACTTTAGGGCATAAGAAAATGGCTTCATCAAAAGTATGTTCTAATTTAAACTGACCTAGTTTATTTCCTACATATTCTTCAGGTCCGTATTCGTCTGTATAAATACTATCGGTATCTGTATAATAAGCATTATATGTATTTATAAATGGGTACATAAATGTTCTAGCCCCAGCAGTAACAGCACTTGCAATACTAATATTACTTTTCATAGTTTTATATTTAGCTATAATATCTTTTCTTTTGAAAATATCTTCAACAAATCTAATTAATACTCTATTATTCGATAGTGGTATAATATCTTCTACTATATATTTTTCATCCTTAAAGTATTCAATAACTAAAGAATCCTCAATAATTTTATGCTGACATAAATTAGGATTTATAGCAAATCTACCATATAGTTAATTTAATAATAACTTACTAATTAAATACCAAGGTGAATCTTTATGACACTCACTTTTAATTTTGTATAAAACATCTACATAATCTTTGAATATATAATCAGTATTAAATATTATTCCATCAATTATTTTTATTTTATAACCTAATTCAATTGCTTTTTTAATTTCTAGACTAGTATATATTCCCCGCCAATTACCCAGTGGACATATAGCATTTTTACCCGTATTATTAAGAAGAAAAGGTCTTTCCATCTAACTAGGACTTTCTACTTCTACTTTAATTAATAAGAATTTGTTAGGATCATTTAATATATCTGGATTGATATTTGTAATACATCCCTACAAAAGATGTAGGCTGTCCAACTGGCATAGGTAAATTCCTCATAATGTAAGGATATAATTAGTTAACATAATAAGCTCTAATATTTTAGTAAATACATCCACAAATCCTCCTCTATAATATTCCTTTCCGTAAAGATACAATCTACCGTCTAAAGTGCAAATTTTATTTTCTTTCATAAAATTACTTCTATATATAGCAAAAGCTAATGAAGATAAAGTAGCATAATTTATTACCAAGATATTAAATAATTTAAATACTTCTTCAGTAAAATGATTTAATACCCGATAAAGAACTAAACAATCTTGATTACAATACCATTCCGTTTCCTTTCTTAAATTCCATGTTTTACCAGTATAATCAAATACGTATTGTTTATACTGATATTCATTTATTCCTTCAAAGTATTTAAATTCAGGTACTGGTCCATAATAATCTAAATTAATAGTATCAACAAATTTATAAGGAAATATACCTTTATCTTCAACCATAAATTGTTTAGCTAATTTACTCAATGACGTAGGTAACATTAAGTATGAGTCTTTAAAATGTAATTTCTTTTTACCGTCATGGAACACGACATTTAATATATTACTATCTCTCATAATTATATTGACTTTATTACTTAAATCAGTTAATACTTTAACTAAGAATATACCATAAAACTTTGAGAAGTTATGTCAGTATACAGTATACTTATTATATTTTTTTTTCATTAAGTAAATAATACAAGCTTTTAGTAAAGCATCACTATTACCGTATTCACTGATATAAAAAAATTTAAATTCTTTTCCATCATAGATACTACAAGCATAAGGTGAAATTACTCCATTTATACATCTAGTTTCTAAGTCCATTGTAATTACTTTAAAATCTTTTTCTCTATTGTAATTAATTCTTCGACCTAATTTTGGTATATAATTTTTTTTATATGTAAATTCTTTATATACCACTTCTCCGTCTTTAAAGTAATAGGTGTAATTATTAATTATTCTCTTAAAATCACTTAAATCACCGGTATTAAGTAATTCATCCTGGAATTCAACTACTACTCTATCTTTATATTTTAGTTCAACATGATAAGTTTGTTTATTTATTTTTACGTTATAAATACCTTTACTTCTACTTTTAAAGACTATTGCTACTTCCTCACCTGGTAAGAAATGAACATCTCCCCAATCAAATAAATCCATGGGCCGAGGTAAATTATATCCACCTATCACTATCTTAGGTGGAGTTGAAGGTTGGACAGATATACTTTTTTTTTCCTTATTACTCTCTCACATCTTTTATAATTGATTATAAATTTTTAACACTCTATTTCATTATAAACATCTAATCTAATTTCTAGGTTCAATAGTAATTCATCTAATATATTAATTAATTCATTTTCTTTAATTAAGTAACATTTACTGATACTTCTGTATTCTCCTGTACCCATCTGTACTTTTAATTGGAAAATTATTTGATAGTTATCATTACATAATTTTAATATATTTTTTCTAAATTTAGTTAAACATCTTAATAAATTATACTTACTTATTAAGTTATTTTTTAATGGATAATCAAATTCATTCCATACATTTATATTATTCATATTAATTATTTATATTTATTTATTAAAAAAGAATAGGTATTATATCACCTATCAAGATACTCCAACATAAAATAATACTAATATTTTAATCAGAATAAGTAAGGGGGTTTTAATTATATTTTTTATAAATATTCTTTAATTCATGAAATTTTAATATATCTATTAGATATATCAGAAAATATTCTATCTACTTCTTTTCGAACTTCAGGATGAGTATAATTATTATTAATAGGAGAAAAAAGCTGATTTTCATGATTAAAAAATTTTATTAAGTTAATATTTTCTAAATTTCATTCTATAGTACCTGTAGTATTAAATTTATATAATAAATTAAAATCTCTTTTCAATATGTCTAATATTACTGGTTAACTTATAATTTGTTTCCATTCACTAAGTAATAATAAGTATTCTTTATTCATTTTATATTTAAATTGGTCAACACTGTCTACTAAATCTATTCCTATAATCTTATTATTATTATATAACACAATTAATTTAAATCCAAATACATTAAATTTATAAATACCATCATTTACCATATTAATAATCTTAGGATCTACAGAATTTAAAAAGCTTTTTTTAATATTTAAAGCTATAGTATTTTATATATTGTTAGGATCAACTAATCCTCTACAACTATTATGTATCATAATTCCAATATTTTTTAATATAGATTTATTAATTATTTCATTTGATGTTTTTCTTTCCTTAAATTCAGAATAGAAATCTATTATATTAAATAAACTATTAGCACTACTATATATTTTAGTAAAATATAATTTATTCTTATTCATATTCATATAAACATCATAAATTTCATAACTATTATTAAATAACACTGGAAGTTGACGGAATCTAGCATATAATCTATTAGGAAATAATAATTCTTGTAAATATTTATTATTTTTATTAGTAAAGATCAATCTATTAAAATTACTTTTATCAGTAGCTTCACCTATAATAAGATTAATTCTATCAGTAATATACTCATTACTTAAAATACCTTTACCTCTAAGATTTTCTAAATATATAATATTATGCCAAAAAGAATCTAATTTATATTTATTTTTAATTTTATCTATAACATAATATTTAATATCTTCATTAGAGACTCTATAAGGGGTATTCATTTGTTGATTTTCATTAGATTGAATATTAGTATTACTTTCACTTATATTATTAGCTAATTGAGTATTTTTATTACCTTGACCATTAATATTTTTACTATTAGTAGAAAGAGATGTTTCTTGAATATTAGTATTTATTTGATTATTAGTATTAGTTACACTGTCCCCAGGTTCACAAAAGATTGTTTCAAATAAACAAAATTTAGGTAGATAACTAAATAAATTTATAAAAAATATTAATGGGAATATATATAATAAAATGATATGTATTAATCTAAAGGTATATTCTTTTCTCAGGTCAATTTCATATATGTCTTTATTGAAATTAAATTCCATATAGATAAAATATAATATTATACTAGAGCAAATACTATAAATGAAGATTATATTAAATAGTAAAGGATTATATTCATTAATAAATTAATATAATCTAAATAAAACAAAAAATGTTAATATTAATAAAGATAAATTATATAATATGAAACCTGTAAAATAATAATATAATAATATATTTTTTTTACTCTTAATTTCCCGAATAAAATAAGGTATTCCTTTTCCGATTGTTATTGTTAATCTACAACCAAAATTAAATTGAAGAAATATAATATTACATAATCCAAAAAATAATAGTGTCTTAAGAAAGTATTTATTATTAATTTCATTAATAACATTTATTCTAATAAATATACTACTTATACATATTATTAGGATAAAGAATATAAATGGTAAGTAACTAACTCTAAAACCAGTTTCTAATCTAACAACTTGGTAATAATGATTTAACATTATTCTAAATAATTTTCTAATTTTTAAAATCATATTTTTATATTTTTTAACAAGAATAAGAATAATCTCTTATCATGATTTATAAGGGGATTATCCTTTTTTAAATAAATAAATATGTAAATCTATGGGTAAATTTTAATATGGAATTGGGTGAAATATAATAAATTTTAAAAAGATAAAGAGATTTATCAATCCTATCATTATTAAAATAGGTAAGAAAATTGAACTAAATCTACCTAAAAATATTTGATATTTAAAGTAAAATTTAATAAATTTATTATTAAATTTAAAAAATATTCTTTTTTACTTAGAAATACTTGTATACATAAAAATAAAGTAAATAAAATTATTAAAGATATTACAGTAATAAACATTAAAATATGAATAAATAATTGTTGGCCAATTAAATCATCTAAATATCCTTCTATTTGTATAGGTCTAAATAATTCTGAAATATTAAAATCTCTAAATATATTACTTAAACTATCTGGAAGAAAGTTTTCAAAAATTGAATTATCATCACTATTTGGTAAAAAAGATGAAGTTCCAGTATTATTAGTTCTATTTTTTGCTTCTTCCAATAATTTTTTACGTATTGCATAATCTTCTAATTCTTCTTTATTTATTATTGTTGGAATAGTAGGAGGCCTTATACCATAAGTTTTATAATATATCAAACTATACATCAATGCATGAAATCCATGAGGATTATAAATGGCTTGACTTACAAGCATTGTTGGTACAGTGAGACCTAATGTTCCTACTGCTGCTACTGCTTTCATTCTAGGTGTACCTGATCCACCTCTATAAGCTATTGCAGCTGCTCCCATAATTCCTCATGTTTGTGGTACACCACTAGGCCAAAACCTTATAGTGTCTTTAATAGGAATCATACCACTATTCGTATTAGTATTAGTATTATTCATCATACAATTAATAACATAATCATTAAAAATATATATATTTATTAATGAATAAATCATATTTAATACAATACAACTAGAAATTAATAAAGCAATATATTCAAATTTATTATCATATTTAAACATATCTCTAAATAAATTTCCAAAAATACCTTTATTTGAATAGTATACTAAAAATGAAGCAAGAATAATAATAATTGACCAAAATGTTAAAAATTGAAATAAAATAACATTCATAAAAAACTAAAAATTAAAAATAAACAAGAATAGTTAAAAATTATAACTATCAAAAAGGGTTTTTATATTCCCCTTATTAGTATAAAATATATTCCACACCTCTTTGTAGAGCACTATAAAAATTTATTTTATATAAGAGTAGAAAGATAGTATAATAACTCATAATTTAATAAAGTTATAAATACGCAAGAGCTAATTAGAATAGAAGATAGTTGAGGGATTAAAGGAAATACTTAGTATTTTTTTTAATTTTTATAATATAAAAAATATGAATTCTTGGCTATCTTCTACCAATGCTAAAGAAATTGGTACTCTTTATTTAATATTTGCAGTCTTTGCAGGTATGATAGGGACAGCATTTTCTGTGTTAATTAGATTAGAATTATCAGCACCAGGAGTGCAAGTCTTACAAGGAGACCATCAATTATTTAATGTGATCATTACTGCACATGCCTTTATAATGATCTTCTTTATGGTCAAATTAATTTTTCATTATAATAAAGAATTAATATCGGTTCTCTATCCTCTAAACTTAATTAATATTAATTATTTAGGGGGAGGGATAGATAATAATGAATTTCACTTAACTACTTACCTACCTATTAATGAAAGTGTAAATAATACTATAAAAAATCACTCTCCATCCGGACATGATAATAAAGAGGTATATCAAATACAAACATTTGAAATCTTAGATCCTTATAACAATCGCTCTAAAATAGCGAAAGTAGCAAAAGGGTGTAAAGGTTTATATATTTTTGAAGTGGAAAACAAAGAAATCAAATATGTAGGTCGTTCAATTAATTTATATAGTAGAGTATGTTCTTATTTTATGCCGTCTATTTTATCTAAAGCTGATAGAAAAGTAATAAGATATTTTAATAAATATGGCTTTAGTAATGTAAAATTAACTCTATTTATATTAGAATCAAATTCTACTTGGGAGCAAGTTATTAAATTAGAACAATTTTATATTGATTCTTTATCACCTACTCTTAATGTTGATTTAGTAGCTGGAGGTTATAATGGTTATCATCAACCTATGTCTGAAGAAGCACGAAATAGACTTCGAATCTTACGTGGAACAATCCTATATCTTTATGATACCACAACTAAATCACTTATCTTTATCTCAGACTCTAAAGAGTGGTTATATACAAATATCAGTATCCATCACGTATCTTTACAAAATTGTTTAGTAGATGGAAATTTATATTTGAATAGGTTTTATTTTTCTCTTGATATTATATCAGAATTTCCTTACGAATCTTTATTCAGTAGTAATGACTTAATAAAATTAATAGAAGTAGTAAGATCTGAATATAAACCAAATCAACCTAAAAGTAAACAAATTTATGCTGAAAATATCCTTAGTCCTGAATTAAGTGGAACTTTTTTCAGTATAGGTGAATTATCTAGACACTTAAAAGGAGATAGATGTACACTTAGAAATTACATATTAGGAAGATCTAAAGGATTATATCGTAAACAGTGGAAATTTACTATTTTAGAAGATTGTTTTCATAATTAGATCTTTAATAACGTTAAAATATTATAATGAAAGGCATGGCCGGGTTTTATAGTAATATAAATCTTTCTTCTCACTATATGCTGGAATACCCTTAGAGTTATATTAACTAAGTCTACTTAAAGGTAGAAGAAAGTGACATAATATAAATTGGGCAATCAGCAGGAAACCAAAGTAATAATGGAATCTCTCAATTTCCCGCTTGGACGCTTAGAAGGAAAGTTATAAACTAAATTCTATAATTATTATGAGTAGGATCCTCAGAGACTACACGTGAGATATCCCTTTAGAAAAGGGGATAAAGATATAGTCCATACCTATTAGAAATTTTAGGAGAAAAAGTATGCCAGCACTAGTTGGAGGTTTTGGTAACTATTTATTACCAGTACAAGTTGGTGCCCCAGATATGGCATTTCCGAGATTAAATAATATCTCATTCTGGTTATTACCTCCTTCATTAATTTTATTATTATTAAGTTCTTTAGTAGAAAATGGAGCGGGAACTGGTTGGACTGTTTATCCTCCTTTAGCCGGTATCCAATCTCACTCTGGTGCATCTGTAGATCTTGCTATCTTCAGTTTACACTTAGCGGGAGTATCTTCTTTATTAGGAGCTATTAATTCAACAAACATTAACCTTTCCGATTACGATATATTTATGTCGTTTACATATTTGTTTATAAAAAATAACAAGCCAATAAATTTTAATTTTACCAATATTTCTAATTTTTCTAGTAATAGTAATTCCAATACTAAAAGGGATAAAGAAAATTGAAAAATGATTTTAGGTAGAAAAGGACCTATCGAATATGCTCATAAATTAGCAAATGAACAAATTCAAAGTCAGAAACCTGTAACCTTTAAAGTAATAAATGAAATTTTAGCTTATTGTCATATTTCAATTACTGAAGATATATTAAATAGTTTAATTAAAGCACCAAGTATAATTATAAAAAATTTAGATACAAATGAAACCAAAAAAATTCTTAAAGATAATATTGGTTTACCTTCTAGTAAAATACAGATACCTGGTGTCTACATTTTTAAACATAAAATTACAGGACTTAAATATGTGGGTTCCTCTTCACAATTACAAATACGTTTATCTTTGTATTTAAATTACACACATAAACCAATAGGTAAATTTATTCCACTACTATTTAAGGATAGGCTATCTAATTTTACTTTAGAGGTTATACCTTTAGTAAATAATTATAATTTTAGATCTGAAATAGTTTTAGAACAATATTATTTATTAGATCCTAGTTTTACTTTAAATACTGTTAAAGTGGTAAATAATCCTAGTGGCTCTAATGCTAAACCTCTATTTATGTATAATAGAGATAAAACCATATTGTATTATTCTTCTACACAACAAATAGATTTTATAAAAAATCTTAATATCAGTAATTTTACTTTTTCTAAACATTTAAAAAATGGTTCTTATTATTTAGGTAAATATCTTTTTACTAGAGAAGCAGAATTACATGCTAAAGTTAAAGATATCTCTATAATAAAATTACAATTACAATTAGAAAAAGATAGAAAATTATTTAATAAAAATAAACCTTTAAATAGTTTAAGTAGATCTGTGTTAATGTGTTTAGATAATCCCCTTCCTTCGGATAAAGAAGATAGCAGTATGATGTTTTTTAGTATTGGAAAATGTGTTGAACATTTAAGAAGTAAAGGTCTTCCCGCTACTCAAACAACATTGGTGAAATATATAGGAACAGATAAAAGTTATCACGGTTATATTTTTAAATATGTATAATCTTATCGGTTAATTTGGGATTAATATAAAATTTCTAACTGTATGCTGGAACACCCTTAGAGCTTTTGATACTTTTTAATAAAAAAGAGTAAAAATTCAAAAAGATTGGGTAATCAGCAGGAAACCAAATCTTTAATTCAATTAAATATAAAGAGAGTAGGAACCTCAGAGACTATGCGTAAGACACCGTTTCTCTAAAAATTTTAGAAACGCTGAAGATATAGTCCACTTTAATTAAAAAATTAATTAAATAAAGGTCATTACAACAGTACTTAATATGAGAACTAATGGAATGAGTTTACATAAATTACCATTATTTGTATGGGCAGTTTTTGTTACTGCAATTTTATTATTGTTATCATTACCTGTTTTAGCCGGTAAACTTATTCTGCCGGCTTTAAATTCGGCTATATGCTGGGAACTGTTTTTTAATTTAAAAACACAATCAGCAGGAAACCTCATTGATTTGAATCTATTAGGGATCCTCAGAGACTATACGCCGGAATTATCTATTGTAAATATTATTAATACTAAAAATGTAAAAAATTCAACAAATTTTACATTAAATAAAAATAATAATTTGGGTTTAAAATTTAGAACCTATTTAGCGGGTTTAATCGAAGGAGATGGAACAATTGTAGTTCCAAAAACAGAAAGATCAGCTAAGGGTCAAATCAATTATCCTTCTATTCAAATTGTTTTTCATCTTAAAGATTTTCCATTAGCTTTAATGATTCAAAAAGAATTAAGACACGGATCTCTTTCTAGAAAAAAAGGGGTAAATGCTTATATTTTAACTATTAATAACTATGATGGTTTATTATTATTAGTTTCATTAATTAATGGTAATATGAGAACTCCTAAAATTTATGCTTTATGGAATCTAATTGATTGGTTAAATTTAAGATTTAAAAATATTAATCTTATTAAGAAACCTTTAAATAATAGTTCATTAGATTCTAATGCATGGTTATCTGGTTTTATTGAAGCTGATGGTCATTTTTCTATAAGAACTACTACTACTTCTAAATATCCGAGAGTAGAATGTAAGTTTGAATTAAGTCAAAGACAAAATGATCATAATAGTAGAAGTAATTTAGATTTTCTAGAAGTTATCGCTCAATTTTTACTTTCTTCAGTTAAGGCTATTAGAGTAGATAAACCTAAACCTGAATATCGAATAAGAACAACTAGTTTAAAGGGTAATTTAGTTTTAGAAAATTATTTAAATACATTTCCTCTATTTGGTAGTAAATATTTAGATTATCAAGGTTGGATTAAAGTTTTAAATTATTTTAAACAAGGTCAATTTAAACATAAATCTAATATTGAAGAAATTATTTCAATTAAATCTTGTATAAATGATAGGAGAACTGTTTTTACTTGGGATCATTTAAACCACTTTTACAAATTAGATAATAAGATAGAGTCCGAACTATTTTGTGAAAAGTAGCGTATCTACCTAGAAATTATAAATTTCTTGAGACCTTAGTAGTCATAAGGCTTTGCCTAGTAGATCAACAAAAACAAAAAAATATATGGTCCTTTTTGGTTAATATTTAAGTTATAGTAGTATATTAAATATGTCTTATTTTAATCAAGAGTGGATATTCTTGTAATAGGAGTGTTAATTATAGGAACATTGAGTTTTGTTCTTTATATTTTACACTATTTAATTGTACATCATATATTAGTTAATACATAGTGGGAATAACAATGTTATTAACAGATAGAAACTTTAACACTAGTTTCTATGATCCAGCCGGAGGTGGTGATCCTATATTATATCAACATCTTTTCTATTATAAAGCCTTAATCCCCGGTATTATTAGTGCTAAAAAGGATAACTCCTCTCCTTCCGAGTGTGACAACTCCTCCGTTTCAAAGGAAGAGTCAAAACAAAAAGACGAAAGGAGAGGAAGTAATACAAATTTTAACTTTTTAAACTTTTTTAGTGAATACAAATCTCATATTAGTGCTGAGTTACCCTGCAAAGATTTTCTTACTTGGCTTATAGGTTTTAGTGAAGGGGATGGATCTTTTATTGTAAGTAGAAGAGGAGACCTTAGCTTTGTACTAAGTCAAGATACTAGAGATATTCAAGTCTTAAATATGATTCAAAATAATTTAAAGTTTGGTAAAGTCATTAAACAAGGTAAGACTGTCTCTCGGTACGTTGTACAAGATAAAATAGGTCTTTATTTAATAGCTTTGTTATTTCATGGCAATTTAATTACCTTACACAAAATAAACAGATATCTAAATTTTTTAGAAAATGTCAATGTTTATAATAATAACGGTAGAATAAAACTTCCTAATATTAAATTATCAGCTTTTTCAGTTAAACCTACATTTCAAGATGGTTGGTTAGCAGGATTCTGTGATGCTGAAGGATGTTTTAGCTCAACAATTTATAATAATAGCAACCGATTTAGTATAATATATGATATTGCCCAAAAAAATATTGAAGGTAAATCTATACTATATTATATACAAGATCTGTTTAAAGTAGGTAAAGTATATCACCATTCATCCCCTAATGTTTTATATTATAGGGTAAATGGTTTAAATGATACTAAACTACTTTTTTATTATTTTGATAGTAGTCACGGAAGCCTTAAAAGTCAAAAACTAAAAAGCTATTTACTATGGAAAATTTTACACGCTAAATTATTAAATAAAGATCATTTAGATAGCACTAAGAGATACTCATTAAAAGTTTTAGCTAGTAAAATAAATAATACCTGGGATTAATTTTTGGAAAAAAGGGAAAAGTAGATATGTAAATATTGAGAATTTAATAAAGCAGATGTGCTTATACTTATGAACTTAATTTGTAAGGTAATAAGTATCGGTTAATTCGGGTTTTCCCTATAAGACTTTATTAAATGAATCTTTTCTCTAATCCTAATGATATGGAATAGGTAACTGTTAGGAGAAACTATTTCTAAGTCATTCACTTTTCTTGACAGAGAAAAGGTAAGAGCAACAAGCTTTTGAAGGCTCTTTGGGTTATGTTAGTGAGAACGGTTAAAACTTCCCCCAAGCAAGACCGTCGGTTGCCTACACAATCGCTACAGACTGGGTCACTGATGGGTACCTGAAATGGTGCTTAATGTACAGTCGATTTCTTCCTCTCGGAGCACAAGGTCATCAATGAAACCAAAGTTAAACTCCAGCAATACCAGTGGAGGGGACACTAAGGTAGAGGTGATACATGATTCTTAAATAGGGTGAAATAATTTAAGAATTGAAGAAATGGGTTCTTTGGTCAAATGTGGCCCTTTAAATATAATTTAATGCAACATACTGTAAGCGAGAAATTCATGAGTAATTTATTAGATACTTTGAGTGTAAGTTGCAATCTTTGTACCGTTAAAGTTAAAAATCTTTTAAATATGAATAATTCGCAAGTAACCAAAGCGTTTAACTCGTTAGTAGGAACTTCAGAGGCCATACGTATGTTAAATTTAAACAAAGTCTCTACTTTATCGCGAGGACGACTTTTTCATAGTAGTAATAAAGATAAAAAATGGGAAGAATGGTTAGCAGGTCTAATAGATGGAGATGGAAGCTTTCTCTTAAGTAAAAAGGGTTATGCTAGCTTAGAAATTACAATGGATATTAGAGATGAGCATGCCTTACAAATAGTTAAAAATATTTACGGTGGATCTATCAAATTAAGATCTGGTGCTAATGCACTAAGATATAGATTACATCATAAATCAGGTTTATTAAAATTAATTAATGATGTTAATGGGCATATTAGAAATTCTAATAGATTAGTTCAATTAAATAAAATATGTTATAAATATGAAATAAGTTTAATTTATCCTAAAAAACTAACTTTTGACAGTGGCTGGCTATCTGGATTTTTTGATGCAGATGGTACAGTGACAATTAATAGCACTAACACACAATTATCTATTGCTCTTTCTCAAAAAACATCTGAAATATTACAACCTCTACTAGAAATATATGGTGGAAATATCTATATTGATAGAGGGAGCTCACAATCTTTTAAATGGTATATAACCAAAAGAGAAGATATCTTAAATTTAATAGATTATTTTAAAAAATATCCTTCTAGATCTGCTAAAAAAAATAGACTTCATTTAATCCCTAAATACTATGAATTAAAAGATCTTAAAGCCCATAAAGCTTTACCCGGTACTTTTTTAGAAAAAAGTTGGAAATATTTTAACAATAAATGGTTAAAATATGAAGATCTTAATTAATGTTAAATTTAAAGATATGGTCCAAACATTTTTATTAAAATGTAGCACCCAGAAGTTAAATTAGTAAGCTTCGTAATGTTGCTATATGCTGGAATAGCTTCGATATCTAGTTTTAAATACTCCATCTCTGCTTCTGCTGTTTATGCCTGCTTTCTGCTTAAGCCGGCCGTACGGCATGCAAGACAAAAAGACATAGTAAAAATTTTAAAACAATGAAGCCAATCAGCAGGTAACACTGTGTTATTAAATAGTGGAACCTCAGAGACTATACGCAACAATTCTGAAAATATAAAAAATATATCTATTCATGTCCCTACGCACTTAAAACCTTTAAATGATACCCAATTCGGACATTACTTAGCCGGTTTAATTGATGGGGACGGACATTTTAGTAGTCAAGAACAATTGGTAATTGTATTTAGTTCACCTTATATTCAGTTAGCGTATTATATTAAAAAAATAATTGGTTTTGGTCATGTAAAAAAAGTTAAAAATAAAAATGCTTATTTATACATAATATCTAATAAAGAAGGTATAATTAAAGTAATAAACTTAATTAATGGTAAATTAAGAACTTTTAACAAATTTAATCAAGTTATTAATAATATATTATCTCATTCTAAATATACAGAAGAAAATATAAATTTTAAAATAAATAATTCTAATGATTTTTATAATAATTGAATAGCAGGATTTTCTGATGCCGATGCCAGTTTTCAAATTAAAATTGTTAATAGAGTTAATAGATCTAAACCTGAAATAAGGTTAAGTTTCCAAATTGATCAGAAAGATAAAGATGTATTAATACTCTTCAAAAAAGTATTTGGTGGAAATATTGGTTATAGAGAAAGTAAAGATTATTACTATTACGGCTCAACAAGTTTTGGTTCAGCCAAAAAAGTAATAAATTATTTTGATACTTTTCATTTACAGTCTAGTAAACACATTAATTATCTTAAATGGAGAAAAGCGTATATAATTATCCAAGATAAAGGTCATTTAACTGAAACAGGAATAGATAAAATTACAAAACTAAAAAACTCTATGAATAGAAATTCAGTTTAAGATATAGTCCTAACAAAGACGTAAGTCTTTGAGTATTAATATTAAATAGATCTTCTTTAGACTATTAAATTAATCAAAGTAACTGTTACATTTTAATTATACCTGGATTTGGTATAGTTAGTCATATTGTATCTACATTCTCAGGTAAACCAATATTCGGTCAAACAATTCTTATGAATGGCCCTTATAATAACATTTTTTCCCGATGTTATTATATCGCAACATACTATATGCAGGAAGGAAAGTTTATTCTGTTTAGTACTAAAGGTACACGACTTATACGCTTTTTTTTTACGGAATCGCTTTAGTAAGAATCTATTCAGTACTTTCTAATCCGCAGGTAACCAACGCACAAGTGATTTTATTTAAAGATCCGAGCATGTTAGTAGGAACCTCAGAGACTGTACGTATGTTTTCTACTTGTCTATGCTCAAATTTAAATGAGCATAATAAAGGGAATGACGAAGAAAAAGATTTAAAAATTCGTCAATGGATTGCTGGTTTGATTGACGGTGATGGTTATTTGTACGTATCTAGAAATGGTTATGTAGAATTAAGTGTAGTCATGGAACCGCGGGATATTGCTTCTCTCTATAAAATTAAACAACGATATGGTGGTTCAGTAAAAGCAACTTAACAAGCTAAAGCCGTACGTTTCCGATTACATCATATGCAAGGTATACAACAAGTAATTAAAGATGTCAATGGTCTAATTCAAAATCCTGTTAGATATTTAAAATTATCGAAAATTTGTAATATTTACAACATTGACGTAATACCGGCAGTTAAACTTGAATACAATAGTGCTTATCTTTCAGGTTTATTTGATTCGGATGGAAGCGTATATTTAAATAAACAATCAATACAAGTTTTTATCACTGTATCACAAAAAGCTAGAGAATTACTAGAGACTTTAGTTCCTGTTTATGGAGGAGTCGTTCGACCTTCTAATAAGAATGCTACTGCTTTCAAATGGACAGTTTATAAAAAACAAGATATTCTTAATTTAATTGACAATTACTTTCACTGGAATAATTGTGTTTCTGCTAAAAATAAAAAATTTGGTATGGTAAAACAATTTTATTATTTATCGTCCATCGGTGCCGTAAAAGCCCCGGAAGATTCTGTTCTAGGAGTAAGTTTTAAACAATTTGTAAGGGAAGCAACCAACAATTTAGACAATTAGAAAAAGAGACAGTCCAATAACTCTAGCTATTTGCTAGAAATTATTGTATTTAGGAATGGTATATGCTATGTTCTCTATTGGAATCTTAGGATTCTTAGTATGGAGTCACCATATGTTCGCAGTCGGATTAGATGTGGATAAACTTGTGTTCACAGAACTTCATCAACTTTATTTTCTTTACTTTAAAAAAGTAGATATTGATGAATGGGAAAAAATCTTGCTATATGCTGGAAACTCCTGTATAAGTAGTCCACTCGTATTTATAACGTTAGGAAAAATCTACTTAAAACAATACACTGGACAATCAGCAGGAAACTTTAGTTTTAGTAGCAAAGCTACGGCTACTACTAATAATACTTATAATAGTTTTATAAGTTTACCTAAGATATCTGAACATGTTACTAAACATAATTCTAATTTAACAGATCAAGAATTTGGACACTTTTTAGCTGGTTTAATAGAAGGTGATGGATGGTTTGGTTTAAATCAATTACATATTATTTTTTCTGAAAGAGATATATCTTTAGCTTATTTAATTAAAAAGCGTATAGGATATGGTAATATTTATAAAATTAAAGATCAAAAAGCTGTAAGATATATATGTCAAAATAAAATAGGATTATCGATTATTTTTTCTCTAGTGAATGGAAAATTTGTAAGTAGATTTAAATATGAACAATTATTAAAACATAATTATAATAAAATCTTTAATTGTGAAATACTGCCTCCTTCAAATAATATTGCCTTAGAAAACTATTGGCTTGCAGGTTTTACTCAAGCTGATGGATGTTTTCATATTAGCATTGCAAAAAGTAAAACTCATAAAACTGGATTTAGTGTTAGATTAGAATTTTCAATTAAACAAAATGATGTTTTACCTTTAAAACTTTTATACAATAAATTAAACATGGGTAATCTTTCTCAATATAGTAGTGGAATTTGGTGTTATAAGAGCTCAGGCTATAAAACTTCAGCATTATTAATTGATTATTTTGATACCTTTAATTTATTTGGAGGTAAGTATATAGATTATTTAAAATTTAGGAAAGTCTATATTATGATAACTGAAGGTAAACATTTAGAAGAAAAAGGTATACTAAAAATAAAAAGTATTGCAACTAAAGGATCCTCAGAGACAAGTACGCAAGAAGTTTAATATAAATTGAATATTATTAAACTAAGATACTGTCCAAAAAAAAAAATAAGACAAGAGCTTACTTCACTGCAGCTACTATGGTTATTGCTGTTCCAACTGGAATTAAAATCTTTTCTTGGTTGTCAGTCTCCTTCAGCAAGAGAAATATGACCAGCAGAATTATATTAAAAAATAAAAATACTTTAAATCTTCTAGAAAGATTTCCTCGGTCAAATAGAAATTATTTGCCGTCTAACCTTAAATGTAAGGATATAGTAATATGGTCTTCAAACTTAAGTAGTACAGTAAATTACCCTAAATTTACCTCTATTGTAAGGCATATGGTTGATTTACCTTATAATTTACGATCAATGTTAATTGGACTTTTAATATCTGATGCTTGGTTAGATATAAATAAATCAGGGAATACTAGATTTTTTTTTAAACAAAGTATAGAGAAGTCTGAATTTGTTATTTTTGTTTTTACTAAATTATCTCATTATTGTAGTTCATATCCTACGATAACTACAGCAAGAATACTTAATCGTGAATTTAAAGGTCTTTGTTTTCATACTAGATCTTATCCTTGTTTAACGCAATTTTACAATATGTTTTATGTAAATAGAAAAAAAATTGTACCTTTAGATTTATATGAAATTATAAATTATGAATTATTAGCTTATTGGATTATGGGTGATGGTTCAAAAAGTGGTAATGCTATTATTCTACAAACACAGTCATTTACTGTTAAAGAGTGTGTATTTATTATAAGCATCTTGATACATAAATTTAATTTAAATTGTAGTTTACATATGCAAAGAAATCAACCCACTATTTATATTTCAAGTAAATCTATTAAAAAAATAAAATCTAAGTTATATCCTTATTTTTTATCTTCTATGTATTATAAGTTAAATATTTAATATAATTCTGATGTGGCAAACTCGAGGGAAATCTCATTTTAAGAATTAACAATTAAATTGAGACTATCGTCGAACTAAGTCAATGACGGGAAACTATCATTGTAAAAGCGTAGAGGCCAGACGCCACATGATATTCTAAGTGCTAATTTTTAATAGCATAAGATATTACAAGGAATGGTCCGGTTCACCGGTGACGGGTTTTAGTTTAACAGCTAAATAAGGTATAAATAAATATGTTTTTATATAATTCATTTTTATACTGAGAATATAAGCCATGCTGTACCTGAAAAGGTAAAAGGCTGAACCACGAGCAACTTTATACGGAGGAAGTTTAAGATTTACTACTCCATTATTATTCACTTTAGGTTTCTTAGCTTTATTCACAATCGGTGGATTATACAACTCTGTTAGTTCACCGTTTAAAGGCTACTATATGCTGGAAACCTCTAATAACTAAGATACTAATTCTATCCGCTTACAAGTATGTTACAGTAAATCGTCATACGATGGGCTTCATAATATAGTAACAAAGCTTAGTTTTGAGCAATCAGCAGGAAACCTTATTTTTTTGTTTTTTAATATAATAAGGTTCCTCAGAGACTATACGTAGCCATCATTTTATTTAGAAATTAGCAACTATAAAAATCTGATAAAATGATAAGATATAGGTCCTAAAAATAATAAATATTAGATAAATATTATTTATTATTTTAGTTTTTTGGGTATGTGTATACACCTTTAAAAACAACCTTACCTTTACAAACCTGGCGCTGGATTATTTTAATCTAGATTATTCTTCATTGGAATATTCAAGTTGTTTTTTAACTAATGCAGTAGAACAGATAAAACCTATTAAAAAATATAATCACTTTAAGGAGGATAAAGACCAAATAAAAAAAGATCAAAAAGGTAAAACAGGTGTTTACTGTTTAGTCAATTTAATTAATGGTCATATTTATATAGGTAGTTCAGTTAACCTTGCTGTTAGAATGTCAAATTATCTAAACACTACTTATTTAAAAAACAAAAAAAATAATAACATGCCTATTATACAAGCACTGTTAAAATACGGCCAAGAAAATTTTGCTGTTTTAATTGTGGAATATGTTGATATAGAAAATTTATCTGTAAGGGAAACTTTTTATATTACACACTTATTACCTTATTATAACGTATTAAAACAAGGTTATTCTTCATTAGGTTATAAACATACAGAAGCTACTAAACAATTGTTATCTGAATTAGCTAAAAATAAGGTACATTCAGATAAAACTAAAGCTTTAATTTCTAAGGCTTTAGTAGGTGAGAATAATCCTTTTTACAATAAAAGGCATTCAATGGACGCTAAATTAAGAATGATAGAAGCTAATTCAGCTTATCCTGTTTATATTTATAATTCATTTAAAAATTTATTAGTAATTTTTCCATCAGTTAAAACTTTAGCTAAATTAATTAATTCTAATCATGCTACTATAGTTAGTTTTATTAAAAATAAAACTTTATTTAGAGGGGAATGGTATTTTAGTAATTTACCGTTTTATATCACTGATGTACCTTTAATGACTAATGGGTGTTCAAAGGAGGCTAAATATCTGATTACAGAAATTATTGATAATTCTCACATTAAGAAAGCTATTTTTGTTTATAATTCTAATAAAGAATTTATAAAAAAATTTGAAGGTGTAACACATGTTCAAAAAGAATGAAATATTAATCATGTTATAATCAAAAAATATGCGTTATTAAATAGACCGTATAAAGGTTATATATTTAATTATGAGAGATTGAATAATGTGGACTCTTATTCCGACCAACTTTAATTAGAAAAGTTAGATGTATGATACACACTGTTCAATGCTTCTCTTATTACCTTCCATTTTAGATAAACCAACTTATGGAAGGGTTTAATATGATAAATTCCATTTATGTAACTGGGGTTGTGTTAGCTAATGCCTCAATGGATATCGCACTTCATGATACTTATTACGTGGTAGCTCACTTCCATTATGTATTATCAATGGGAGCTGTGTTTGCTCTATTTGCCGGATTTTATTTCTGGACACCAAAAATCATAGGTTTAACCTATAACGAATTATTAGGAAAAATTCATTTCTGGACATTATTTGTTGGGGTTATTCAAATATTAAGAAGTGGATCTATTTCTCCATCTGATGAAGTAGAAAGAGAAAAACAAGATATTGATTTAAATGATATAGATGATAATACTTTAGATAACATTATAAATAATTCACCTACTCCTAATTTACCTGATCCCGAAAACAATAAACAAAAACAAATATTCAATAAATTGAATAACATTTCTGCAGAAGTTATCTTTATAGGAATTAAAGATAATAAAACAGATATACTACTTAACATTAAAAATAAGGCTGGTATTTATATGTTTTTTAATTTAGTTAATGGGGATATGTATATCGGTAGTAGTGTAAAATTAGACAGGAGATTTAGAGTTCATTTAAGTAATATAGGTTCTGTAAATTTACCTTTATACAATGCCTTAAACAAATATGGTCTTAATAACTTTGTATTTTTAATTTTACAATATTGTAAACCAGTAGAAGAATTATGTTTAGGATTAGAACAAAGCTATCTTGAGATGTTTAAACCTAAATATAATATATTAAAATTAGCTGGTTCTTCTAAAGGGTTTAAACACTCTCCCGAGCAAATAGCTAAATTTAAAGAAATGCATACTGGTAATCTTCACCCTAGATTTGGAGTGAAAGCTACTGACGAACAAAAAGCTTTAACTAGTTTAGCTTTAAAAAAATTTTATGAGGAACATGACCATCATGCTAAAGGTAAAAAAGGTAAATTATCACCTCAATTTGGAAAAGGTGGAACTCAAATTACTATGACAGATGAACAAGGAACCATTATGACATTTCCATCGATTAATAGTGCTAGATTACACTTTAGAGTAAGGTTTAGTGCTATCTCTAAAAATATAAATAAATTTATCACCATTCATGGAGTAAAATGGTCTATTACTACCTCTAATTAAGATCCTATATTAATAAAAAAAAATATTTTGTTTAATTCTAGATTAGCGCCTAAATGAGGATTAAGAATGTAAATTAGCCCCCTAATATTTATATTAGAAAACAACCTTCTATATGCTGGAAACTCCTAAAGACTTGAATACTTATATGGTAAAAATTTCAAGAATGTACAATGGACAATCAGCAGGTCACCAAACTATAATACAAATATAGGAGTAGGATCCTTAGAGACTACACGAAGGTAAATTAAATAAAACAAACCTTTCCCGGCCGTCGTGGAGGGGTGAAAAATTAATACTTTTTATTAAGAATCCCTCTAAGGATAAAGGGTTAACTATTTCCATTTAGAAAAGTTATTTGAGTTTATTTAATTTAAGATATAATCCAATCCAAGTAGAAATACTTTGGTATAAATGTAACTTAACATTCTTCCCTCAACACTTCTTAGGTTTAGCCGGTATGTTCGAAATAACATCTTGTACAAATGAAAATATAATTTATTCTGCTATTTCTATTTTTCCTCTTGGTCCTTTTATTAAACCAATCTTTTTAAATGAACCTGTACGAGTTTACTATCCTAAATTAAATAGAAATCTTATTGGTATTGATAATAGAAAAAGAGTTGTTATCTACCAGTGGACTAATTTAATCAATGGTGAAATATTTATAGGTAGTGCTTCTACACCTTCTACAAGATTGCTAAGTTACTTTAACCCTAATGTACTTTTAATAAATCTACCTATATATAACAGCTTAAGAAAATATGGTCATAATAATTTTTGCTTAGCTATTTTAGAAGATTTAGGTAAATTGCAACAAATATCAAAAAAGTTTATATTAGAAAGAGAACAATTTTATTTAGATATTTTATTCACAAAATATTTAGATAGAAAATTAAATCTTTCTCCTACAGCAGGTACAACTTTAGGTTTTAAACATAATTCTATTTTTAAATTAAAAAGAAAAGGTAACTTAAATCCTATGTTTGGTATTAAAAACTGCTACAATAGCTAAATTACAAAAATGAGTTTATGTATATGAAGCTGAAACTCTAAATTTGATTGGTATATTTTCTACAGTTGAGTGTATTAAACACTTTAAAATGGGTAAAGATACTTTAAATAAATATTTAAATAGCAAACTTCCTTTCAAAGGAAAAATTTTTTCAAGAGTACAATTAGATTAATTTTTCATGCCTCTATGGTACTATTTAAAGATACCATTAGTAAATTGGGTGAATTGCAAGAACATCCTAGAAGGGTGAGTGCTAAAAAAAAATACACTATTCTAGGACAATTTGCAGCGAAGTTTATTTCAATACCTCCATAGGTTAAATTTTTATTAAGTTCGCTTTTAAAACTTGTGGTGTAGAAATAAAAACGTTCAACGACTAGCAAGTGAGTAGTATTAACAATAATCTTGCACTCTATATTATTAACTTTAATATAGTTAGCGCCCAATCATACCTATACAATTAAAAGGTGTATAGGGATGAATGACATAGTCTGAACCTTTTACTTATTAATAGCACAATAAATAAGTAGAAATTATATAGCATTAACTTTATTTTATATTTAATATATTGTTCCTACATAATTTTCCGTAAGGAAAGGAGTCTTAATAGCGTCTTATAAAGATGTATATTAAGGATTAACACAATTGATGCCAAGAAGAATTCCAGATTATCCTGATGCATTCGCCGGATGGAATGCTATATCTAGTTTTGGATCTTTAATCTCTGTTGTTGCAACAGTATTATTTGGTTACATTATTTACGATATATTTGCTAATGGTAAAGCAGTAAATAATAATCCTTGGCTAGTTCCTTCATACTTTACTTCTACTTCAGAATTTAATAATGAAGCACAAACAGCTAATACATTAGAATGGGCAGTAGCTAGTCCTATTCCTTTCCATGCATTTAATATGTTACCTGTACAATCTTAATTATTTATAGGTTTACAATATTATTAAAATTATGGTTTCCCCATATTTTAATCAATGTATCCTTGGAAAGGATATTAAAACTATTCCTTATGATTATATATCATATTCAGCCTTATATAAATTTAAAAAATTTTATTTTTAAAAAACAAAAATTATTAGTTAATTTATAAAAATGAACTTCTCTTTTTAAAATCTAATTATGCTTGTATCATTGTTAATTCTGCCTTTAATCGGGTCTTTGTTATTGTTATTAATTAAATTTAATTTATTCCTTAATTTTGCTTTAGGATTAATAATTTCAGGTATTCTTTCTCATTTAGGCATATATACTGTTGCCTCAAATATAATTATAAATTTATACTTTAAATTAATTAACCTGAACCCTAAATTGCTTACAAAAATTTGTGTATATTTTATAATTCTATGTTTTATTTTAAATATCCATATGAGATATAACACTATTTTTTTTAGATACAAATGTTAATTGGTATTTAAATGCTTTTAATGTGGATGTTAAAGGACAAGTCCTTAGTAAAATAGCTCACTATGACCCTTTCTTATTAGGTGCTTCTAGTACTTCCGTTTGTCGGATAATAGAATGGTTAAATAGTCAAGATATACATTCTAAATTTCAGGACCAGGGTGATTTTTACCTCATTTAACCTTGAAATATTTAGAACTCGCTAATAGCAATACTTTAATTTCATCACCATTAGAAAATGATTATAATTCTTTTGTTTCTAGTGCCATATATTTACTAGAAAAAAACTTATCTCTAAGTTTAATTCTAGTTTACTTAATATTATTTATTATTTACATTTTTACTGTAAGAGTTATTATGGAAAACCATGCTAATTTTAATTTTATTTTAAAGTTTCCTTTTGGAAAAACTTTACAAATTTTTTTAAAAAAAGTGTTCACGTTTTCACAAAGCATAGGTAATTTATGGTTTTACTTTATGTTTTTTTGTTTATTTGTAAGTTCACTTTGTTCTGCTTATTGTATTCACATTTGTATTCTAATATTAAAGATGATTCCATCTTAAATATTAAATATATCTAATCATAAACTGGGGATGAATATAAATAGTCATTTATAAAAAACTTTATAAATACTAAGACATCCCCTTTAAAGACAGAATAGTGTATTATTAAAATATTATACTTTTGTATAATTGAATATACCTCTTTTTAAGTATCCTCTCTCTTTGGTAAGTATCAATTTATCCTTTCCGAAGATATTAAAATTATTCCTTATGATTATATATCATATTCAGCCTTATATAAATTAAAAAAAAATTTTTTAAAAAACGAAAATTATTAGTTCATTTATAAAAATGATTATTTCTTTTTAAAATCTAATTATGCTTGTATCATTGTTAATTGTGCCTTTAATCGGGTCTTTGTTATTATTATTAATTCCAGAAAATAACCGTAAAAATGAAGAAAAAATGAAAGTAATAGCTCTTTCAACATCTCTGGTTAACTTATTTATATCAATATTATTATGGATTCAATTTGATTCTAGTGTAAGTGATTATCAATTTATATTAGAATTTAATGAATTAAGCTTTTGTCATTTAAATATAGGAGTAGATGGTATCTCATTATATTATGTGTTACTAACAACATTTATAACACCTATAGCTTTACTATCAAATTATAAAAATATTTATAAAAATTTAAAATATTTTTTAATATCTTTTTTAATATTAGAAACTTTACAAATTGCATTATTTGTAGTTTTAGATTTATTTTTATTTTATATTTTCTTTGAAAGTGTTTTACCTATACTATTTATAATTATTATTGTATATGGTTCAGGGGTAAATAGAATTAGAAGTGCACTATTATTCTTTTTATACACATTAGCTGGTTCTCTATTTATGTTATTAGCTATACTTCAAATATATAGTTATGTAGGTTCTACAGATTTCCAATTCATCTCATTAAATGAAATAAGCTTAGAAAGTCAAAAAATTTTATGGTTGTCACTCTCCTTCAGCAAGATTGATATGACCAACAGATTAATTCATTCAAGTAATAGCACTTTAAATAATGGGAGCGAATGTAAAAGCTTAGTAGTTTCTTTGTCGCCCACTTCTTTGGGCTCTACCCTTAAATATAAAGGTTTTTCCTCAAAACTTAGAGAAATGTGTCAAATTCCTGTGCATTTACAATCTATTATATTAGGAGTTCTTTTGTCAGATGGTTGGTTATATAAAAATAAATCTGGTAAAACTTTATTTTGCCTAAAACAAACTAATTTTGAGTATCTTTGGTTAGTTTATATTAAATTTTCTCATTACTGTAGATCACTACCTAGTACAACTAAAACAAATATTCGAGGTAAGAAATTTACCAGTGTCATGTTTGCTACTAGAGTTTATCCTTGTTTTACCGAATGGTATAATATATTTTACCAAGAAGGGAAAAAAGTAGTGCCTTTAGATTTATATAATATGTTAACTTATGAAGCATTAGCCCATTGGATTATGGGTGATGGTACTAAAGTTTACAAAGGTCTTACTCTCCAAACTCAATCATTTACAGTTAAAGAATGTGTATTTATTATTAGTATATTAATCCATAAATTTAACTTAAAATGTAGTTTACATATGCAAAGAAATCAACCCACTATTTATATTTCAAGTAAATCTATGGAAAAACTTAGACCTTTAATAAATCCATATATTTTTAGTAGTATGAGATATAAAATAGGTGTAGATTCCCAATAAATTTAAAGAACAATGATTTTATTACTATGAATTATTTCTGAGTGGCAAACTCGAGAGACCTCTTAAAGTGAGAAAAAGTAATTACTTTAAGAATATCGTCGAACTAAGTCAATGACGGGAAACTATCATTGTAAAAGCGTAGAGGCCATACGCCACATGATCGTCTAAGTAACAATAAAATTGTTATATGAGATTAGAAGAAATGGTCCGGTTCACCGGTGACGGATTTTAGTTTAACCGCTAAATAAGATATGAATACCATGTCCTCAGGACAGTATACAATTGTATTCATATTGAGAAGATAAGCCAGCTGTATCTGAAATGATAGAAGGCCTAACCCTGAGCATTTTTCTTAGCTTTTGCAGTTAAAACTCCATTATGGCCATTAACTGGTTGGCTTTATAGAGCTCATGCTGATAGTCCTTTAGCTGGATCTATTTTACTAGCTGGAACTATTTTAAAATTTGCTACTTATGGTGCTTTGTGTATTGGGAAAACACAAATATGTGCCGATAAACTATCAAACTCCGGGGACGCCCTAAAGGTCCTGATACCAAGCCGTAGTCTAAAGGTTACGAGTGGCCAGAATAATTACCTGGGTATGGTAACAAGTCAGGATATGATTGAAAATGAAATGGGTTATCGCGGATCTAAGTCAGCCAATTTGGTTGTAAAAGAGCAACGAGTAGACGGTAGTTGCTTTGGAAATTCTCCAAAGTTAAGGTGTACTCTAATGGGCGGCGAAAGTCGTTATCAAACCAAAATCCCTTCTAAACAAATTGTTATACCTGCCTCCTTTGATAGGACAGCAAAAAATTTTAGTAGCGATTAACAGTGTAAAAACTTACTTCAAAGTTATAATCCTTCTATTTTACCTGAGCAGTTTTTAAAGACAGATGTTAATATAAATAAGTTAGAACCTTGGTTTGTTACAGGCTTCACAGATGCTGAAGGTTGTTTTGGGCTTTATATTTATAAAAAAGCTAATTCTAAAACCGGTTGGTCAATTAGTTTAGTTTTTCAAATTTCTTTACATGAAAAAGATAAAAATATATTAGAGCAAATTCAAAAATATTTCTGTGTAGGAGGAATAACAGGTCACGGGAAAACATCTTTAAAATACTCAGTAAGATCCTATAATGATATGCAAAAAATTATAGATCATTTTTATAAGTTTCCATTAATAACTAATAAATACCATGATTACAAATTATTTAAGCTTGCTTATATTCTTATTGTACAAAAAGAACATTTATCTTTAGAGGGTATAAAAAAATTAGTTTCAATTAAATGTTCAATGAATTTAGGATTATCACCTGAATTAAAAGCTCATTTTACAGATATTAAAGCCCAAGCAAAAGATAAAATTTCTTACTATAAAATACCAGATCCTCATTGGCTGGCTTCCTCGGGAGAAGCTTGTTTTATAGTTGATATTAATAGAAGCAAAAGTAATCAAATCGGATATTCAGTAAATTTAAGAATTATGATAAGTCAACACGCTAGAGACGAACTATTATTGTGTAGTTTAATTAATTATTTTAATTGCGGTAAATTGTATAAAAATAATAATTGTTTTAATTTAACAGTTAGAAAATTTGCAGACATTGACACTAAAATAATCCCATTCTTTATTAAATATCCTATTTTGGGAAACAAATTTTTAGATTTTCTGGATTTTTGTAAAGTGAGTAAATTAGTTAAAGAAAAAAAACATCTTCAAATAGATGGATTAAAAAAAATAAGTTTAATCAAAAGTGGTATGAATACCACAAGAATCAGACAATTTGCAAGATAAATTTGGTAGCCATGTATATTAGAGTTTTAATTAATTTATTACCTGATGCTTCTCATTATTTTGGTCCATTAGTGCAAACTATTGCTGTAGTTACTTTAATTTATTCATCTTTAGCTACTATAATACAACAAGATACTAAATCTCTAATAGCTTATTCTAGTATAGCTCATATGAGTGTAGTTATTTTAGGTTTATTTTCTAATAGTATTCAAGGTATTGAAGGTGCTATTTTATTATCTTTAGCACATGGTTTTGTTTCTCCTGCTTTATTCATTTGTGTAGGTGGTATCATTTATGAAAGAACTGGTACAAGAATTATTCATTACATGAGAGGATTAGTAACATTTATGCCTGTATTTACTATTTTATTCTTTATTTTTACTTTAGCTAATACTGGTATTCCTCTATCTTTAAATTTCTTAGGGGAACAATTATCTTTAATTGGTATATGGAATAAAAGTCCTATTATAGCCGCATTAGGGGGACTGGTATTGTATTTTCTGCTTGTTATTCTATATATTTATATAATAGATTGTCATATGGATTATATTCTCCTCATTTGAAAACCTATTCAAGATATTTCTAGATTAGAATTTAATTTATTAATAGCTTTACTAATACCTACTATTTTATTAGGTATATTCCCTAATGTTATTTTAGACTCTCTTCATTTATCAGTAAGTACTTTATTATATAATATATAGTACCTTTTTATTGATTATTGTATTATATTGGATTAATTAGATAGAAATATCTAATTTTCCCCCTTTATTATATTTAAAAATAGAATATAGGGTGTCGCTAAGATTATTAGGCGGAGTAGAAAAAGAATACTGGACCGTATATAATTTTATAACTTTATTAATTAATATAAAAGAGTGAATAAAAAGGCTTAGTACCTAAAAATTTAAATGGTGTATATAAGATCTGTATTTCAGAAAGCTAATAATTGCCGATTGAAATATACTTATTAAAGCTAAATCAGAAATACTTTATATTGAGTAAGGACACATTAATTATTTCATATAAAGTATTCTACCTATTTAACTATTTTAGCTTAAAACTTTATTTATTAAATATAAATAGTGTCTTTATATTAAACATTATCTTTTTTCTACCTTTAAATAGCTAGAAAGTAAAACGTAGGTATATTACATAAAATATAATGGGTAAATAAAGTAGCTATATTTATAGCTATATGAGATGTTTAAAATAAAATAATAACTACAAAATTCAATCAAATAAAATAAAAATTCAAATAAATGGATAACTATAAATCTTTTTTACCGATAAATAATCATTATTCTACTATAGATTTATCTACACTAAAATCTAATAATTTTAAAGCTACAACTTTAAAAAGAGAAAGTATAGAAAAATACCCTATAATAGAAATAGCCAAATATAGTAAACAACAATTAGCTCTCTATGGGAGTAAAGAATCTCTTATTATAAATTCAAAAACAATCCAAAATAAAGAAGAAATTCAAAGTAAATCTAGTTACTACACCAAAGTAGATATGTTAAGTGTATCTCCAAAAAAAGATAATAATATGGAAATGCAAACTATTATTCAAAAATATTTAAAATTATTTACTACTTTAGATATAGAATTAGCTAAAAATCAAAGTGTTTTATATGAATTTAATTCTAAAACTTTAAATACAAAAATTTTAAATAATAATATCTCTAAAATTTTAGAATATTCTTTTTTTGAAATGTCTAGTATCATCAGTACACCTTGTTTTTATGTTACTCCTAAAAATGTTATTATAAATTTATTTTTTTTAGTTATTAACAACAAAATAGCTAATAAAAATTTTTTAGAATTAAATAAAAATAAATTACAAGGTTTATCTAGTAAATTAAGTAAAATATTTAAAAAACCAATAAATTTAGAATTCACTCAACTATATTCGGTAAGTAATAATAGTAATATATTAGTGAACATTTTAGGTAAATTAGGTTTATTGAGAAGAAATTCTTTTAGTAGAATTGTAGGTAAATTTTTAAAATATCAATCTAAAAAAATATTTTTTAGAAATAATAATAATAAAATATCTAAATTTTCTACTATATTAACTGGGGTTAATATTAAATTAGGTGGTAGACTTATAAGAGGAAAAATTGTTCCTAGAAGAACAGTTAAAAAAATTCAATATGGTAGTTTAGCTAGAAGTAAATCAAATTTTGTGACTACAGCTAGATTAACTCAGAAAAATAAAAGAGGATCTTTTAGTTTTACTGTTTCTATTGGACATAAATTTTTTTAATCCTTTTTTTTTTACTCGGCCCCTCTAATAGGACGAGTTTTCTTGTTTAATCATTCCCCCTTCCAATTTATCTTTCATAAGACCTAAATCCGTATTAATTAATTAATTAGGCTAAGGTACACTTGTAAAGATACTACCAGTGTATTTCGTAGCAAGATGAATTTTGAAAGGTCTCATATGAATTCTAGCAATACTAGTTATAGCACTAGCAATTGCTACATTAGATTTAATAACCTGTTGAAAATCAGATATATTAACATTTAAACTAATCTTTAAAGTTTGGATTAAATCTTGATTAATCATTTTAATCAATAATAGTGTACATAATTTATCATCTATATCAATAATAGATTTAATAACATTAGTACTTACATAATTAAAAATATCAGATTTATTGATAGTTACTGTTTCAATCATATCCTGTTTTCTACCAAATAAACCATATAAACTTTTTGTAGTAGTTTACCAATCCATCTTTTGGGCCCAGCACTATTAATTTTAGTTTTATACATTTCTTGTATATATGAAGAGAATAAATCAGCTTTAGAAAATTCTTTACCGGATTTATTTTAAGAATTTTATAACCAAGAAACAGCTTTTAATTCTTCACTAACTCCGGTCAAAAAGCCTCTTGGAAATATTGTATTACCATTTATTCTATTTTAATTAAATATATATATATAAATGCATTTTGTTTTTAAAAGAGATCATTAATAAAAACAAAATTAATGATCGAGGTGTATCCTCCATTAAAAAAAAATATAATATTTATAAAACATAAACAACTTTTTGGTTAAACCTACTCGATATAAAATATGTCTTGTTTACGATCGTTATAACGGGCAAAAATAATTTTAATAAAATAAAATAAAATGAAAAATTTTTTAATCAATTTATTAGCCTTTCCTGCACTATTTTCTAGTGTTTTAATTTCTCCTTTTGAACAATTTTAAGTTAAAAGTTTAATAGGTATAAATGCACCTATTTTAGATTATTTAAATATAACTTTAACTCCATTAGGCTTACAAACTTTCATTAAATTTCCTTCAGGTCATATATCTATAAATAAATATAATAGAATAGTTTATTTATCTCTAATTATAGAATGTTGCATAATACGTCAGATGCTTCAAGTAATAACAATATTCCTGGTGATTTAGGTAATGCTACTGCTAATTCTATTACAGCTATACCATTAACTAAAGAAACTGAAACTATTTTATTATCTAAATTAGAATTGATGCGAGCTAATAGTCAACAAGCAACTGCCTTTTAATATCTAAATAATCTTCAAACTCAATTTAGTTATACAATGGCTATGATACATCAAATCAAATATAAAGAATACCTAGATAGAACCAAAATTAAAGATATAGCTGAGAAAGCTACTAATAAGTTATCATAAGTGGACGGGTAATTTAATAGTTTTATTAACGAAGTATCTCAATATAAGGGTTTAAATATTTATGAAAATTTATATAGCCACTTATTTAAAGATGTTAATAGGGCACATACTGTTGAAATAGTTGATAGTGTTAATAGTAACATTGATTCTGTTTTACCAAAAAATACTAGTTCGGGTAAAGCGGTAGAAATTCTAGAAGATGGTAAAATATTAGTAGACCCAGATAAATTATATTTAGTTTTTAAGCCAATATAAAAAGATATTACGGATAAATTAAGTCATATTGATTTATCTTCTATTGATATTTGTCTATTTGGTTTAAGTAATCTAATGACTTATCGAGGTATTTTATTTTGTTTTTATCGGGGGCACAAAATAGATCTTGAACCATATAAAACAGATAGTTCTAGAGCTTTGACACATACAAATGCAATGGAAAAACGACTTCTATTTGCTAGTAGAGGTGCTATAGCGGTATTAGGAGCTTTTAATGCATTTTTTTTAATTCATAAAGTAATAATGTCTCATTCAGTTAATCTAGGTTTAAATATAGTGGCAACATCTTCTGACAATAAACCTCAAAATTCTCTTATCTTTTTATTTACGTATTTTAAAAAATTAAATTTATTTGTTAAATTTATCATACTTTTTATTTTAATACCTCTTTTTATTTATATATCTCACCCTTATCTAAATAATTTATATTTACTTTATATAAATTTTCTTAAATTAAACATATTAAAAGTAAAATTATTATTAATTTTATTATTTCTATTATTTATATTAAATGATGCTTTAGAAATATATCTGATAAATAAATTTAGTAGATATAGTGAGAGACCTATTTTAAATAAGTATATTCCTTCATCTATAAGTAAAAAAATATACACTCTTTACGAAATAAGTCAATATAACAATAATGACAAATCACTTTTAATGGCTATTATAATAAATGATTTGCTATTATATATTTTTATTTTATTTTTCTTTGTTGCTGCTACTCTAATTTTACTTATTATTTATGTTTAATATCTATAATTAGATAAATATTCTCTAAAAATAAACTATTCATTTAGTTTTACCTCGTATAATCATAAGCTAGGTTTTATTATTATTAATCCCCATAATTTATATAATTATATCAAAAATATAATTATTTTATTTAAGCTATTATAATTTAAGAATCATTTATAGTAGTTTTTTTTAATTGAATACTAGTTTTTTTCAATTGATAATTTAGCTCCCCCTATAAATTATTAAGTTTAAGTTATTTAATATTTACTATTATATATTTATATAGTGTAAAAAAATATTAGTATATTTATATTAGCTATATATTTCATAGTGAAAAAGTTTTAAGTAAAATAAAAATATTTGCGGGCCCTTATATCATTAACTTAATTTATTTTATAAAAATAGTAGATTAGGGTTTATAGTATTTGAATTATTAAAAATATTACGGTTTTTAATTTTTATTGTTTATATTAGTTAGGATACAGTATATTCTTAAAATATTTCTCCTTTTTTAAGAGGATAGGGGAACATATAGGTATATATACATCTTCAGATTGGAGGTGTCGCCTGTAATATCTTAAGTATAATCTAGTATTATTATTAAAGTTGTAGTGAGGGTTTAATTTAGTTAATTATATAAACTCAAATTTCATAAATTAAGTTAATAAAAAAAAATTAATATATATAGTGCTTATTCGGTTAAAAAGTTTAATCCTTATCTTAAAATTTATTATATTATTATTTTTCATACTTATTTAGTAATAAGCAAATCCTAATTTTAGTTACTATCTGATAATACGTAATAAAACAATACTCTCTCATAAAGACCTAAATTCTCGATAATAATATATAATAATGATACTTATTAACTAAGATATTACTAATTAGGAAGAATCTAAATTAGGATAATAACTCAAATAATATCATTTAGGTAGTTAACAAATAGAAGTATAAAAGCCTAGTGCATAGGCTTTAATTATTCTTTTACTATACCTAAAAGTATCTATGTGTAAAGTATCAAATTTAATATTTCTATCAATTATCTTTTTTAATAAAACCTTTGATTGGCTTTAAATTATTTATTCCTTTATAATTTGATAGAGCACTATTCAAAAAAAAATATATAAATATAAACATAAATAATAAATAAAATGTAAAATTGGCATACAAAAGCCCTCCTCTATCTCTTTCCATTATTTTAAATTAAAAGAGTACTTAGAATAAAAATATTTATAATAAACGGTAGATGACAAATTGGCTCGTCGCTCCTTTTGGGTAGGAGATATATAGCGTGTTCGAATCGCGCCTACCGTATATTTATACTGTAAATTATAAAATTATCATTTGTAATACCGGTGTCATGGCAGAGTGGTAATTGCGGAGTACTGTTAATACTTATTTCAGAGGTTCAATTCCTCTTGACGCCTTAACAAAACAAAAACGATATAGCAGTATAAAATTAATTATGAAAGTTATATTTTATTTTTTTTTTTAAAAGAAAGTATATTTTATAGCATAGTTATAACGAACATGTTGAAATTGGTAAACAATCTCCTCTTAAGCAGGAGTGGAAGTAATTCCTTAAGAGTTCGAGTCTCTTTGTTCGTATTGTTTCAAAGATAGTGTAAATAAAAAAATAATAAAAAGTAATAAATTAAAAATAAAGAAGCGATATAGTGTAAAGGTTAGCACAACAGCCTCATGACCTGTTAGATTAGGTTCGATTCCAATATTCGCTATTAAAATAAAATTTATTTTAATGAATAAATTTAAGGTCTTTTAGTATAAAGGTTGTACAGCTCCCCTTCAAGAAGCTAGTATCAGTTCGATTCTGATAAAGATCAATAAAAATTAGATCTATTATAAATAAAAATAAAACCGTACCCTCCCTTATTATTATATGGTCGTTGGTTTAGAGGAATAGTACCTATAAAAATAACAAAATGATTTCAAAATTAAAAAATTTATGTTACAAAGGTATTTTTCATTATTTGAGGAAAAATAATATAAATAAGGTCACTCTCTACTATTTTTCTAAAACTATCTAAACTATTTATTGGATACCATAATAATTTTAATTTGAAAGATTTAATACCATAATATCTATCCATTTGAGATTTATTATCAACAATATAAATTAAAATTTTACCGGATCTATCATTAAATAAAATCTAAATATACAAGAATAATAAATACTTTAAAGCCTAATAATGATCGGTATTCGGCTCTCTCTAATAGCTATTTGTGCTAGTGTATGTTTATTAATAGTATTTGGATAGGTTGTACACCAATTTCCTATTATCCTAAAGGTAACTAAATAATAAATAACCTGATTAAATCTATTGGTCTGCACGAAACCATACAATGATAGGTACACTGACATATAATTAAGCTATAACACAAATAGTTTTAATTTAATTAGAACAAGAGTAGCTCTATATAGACACCAGCTAAAATACAAAGTAATAATTATTTACCATCATTCTATGAATAGAATTAAAATTACTAAAGGTACTAAAAATTAAATAAATATTTTTGATATTGTAATTAATACACTACTAATAATAAGTATTAATATAATCCATAATAGATTAACTTATTTTTTAGACCACTACAACCTTTATTTAAATTTTTAATAATAAACAAAGAGAATATAAAAATAATAAAATAAATAATTTATTCAAAATAAAGCTTATTCTTATAATATCTAAAAACAGATATAAGTATCGATGACAATATAGTTATAACATCAAAAAGTAATTTAAAGGGGTTATTAAGGAAAAACTAGCAAATTTATAAAAAAGGAGGGCATAAGTCCAAAAGCCACAATTCACTCTAGAGTGATCTTCAATTAAAAATTGATGTCAAAAAATGTAGGCGATCCTAAGGGAAACCTTTAATATCTCAACTTCCCGAAGTAAAACATTTCATTAGGGAAAGGAAAGGAAATCAACCGAGACTCCGAAAGTAATGGCGAGTGAAATCGGAAAAGCCTAAATAAAAAATAAACTTAACAATAATACACACCAGTAACCAAAGAAGGTAAAAAAGTCCTGTATGTTAAATTATTTTTTTTCTTTTCTGTTAGAAAAGTCAAATAAGTACAACGAGAGTAAACTTGTTGGAATATAGGGGAACCATCCTCTAAGGCTAAGTATTATAAATTTAGCGATAGTGAAAAGTACCGTGAGGGAAAGTTTGAAATAGTTATGTATTATTAGACATAAATGAAACAGTTGAATTAGTAACTCTATAAGCAGTCGAAATTTATAACAATAAATAACGGCGTACCTTTTGCATAATGGGTCAGCAAGTTAATAGGAGTAGCAAGGTTAAAAGCCTTAGTGAAAGCGACCACACTAACTAGCTAATAGTATATTTATTTAAAATAAAATAAAATATAGGATATCCTTCAAACTGTAAAGTTGAAGTTTAATATTTTCTAGGAATAGTAATGGATAAGTTACTTCTATTAGACCCGAAGCTAGGTGATCTTCCTAAGACCAGATTATAATGGATCGAACGGGTGAATGTAGCAAAATTCTCCGAAGAGTTTTAGGAAGCGGTGAAATGCCAATCTGACCTAGTGATAGCTGGTTTTCTACGAAACATATGTAAGTATGACATCTAAACAAGATTTATGGTGGTACAGCACTGAGTTCCCAACTAACTATTTTAGTATTCATTCGGATATAACAAATAGATAAAGTTTAGGTTGCGGGGACGTCGAAAATCTTACCAATGGAAGAGAATCTCGGAATTACATAAATTGATGTTAGATATTCAGACTGCTCATGCTAAGTTGGGTAGTCAAGACGGAAACAGCCGAGAACACGAGACAAGGTCCCAAATGATTTTTAAGTGAAATGAAGGAAGTAATATATTGAATGCAGCTGTAAAGTGAGCCTGGTAGTCGCTATCTTTTAATAAACGTAATGTAACAACGTAGCAGCCATCGTCTCATCTACCAAGATGGGAATAGAATATTACGCCAAAAATTTAACGGGTCTTAAAAAATCAACCGATATCGTGTTTATTTTTAATATCTATTATAAGAAGATTAAAAATATAGGTAGTAGAACATTCAGTATACTGATGATAAAACAGTGTTTCATTGTTTTTAGGTCACTGAAGAGAGAATGCTGACATGAGTAACGTAAAAAGAAGTTATAATACTTCTCGCCGAATACGAAAGGGTTATAAGGAAAGGTTAAACCACCTTATGTTAATGCGGCCTCTAAGGTACAAAACCAAAGTTTTGACTGATGAGTATAAAATAGAAAGTCCTTTTTTGGACCAGGAAAATAATATTTTTTTTACTACCGTACCCTAAACCGACACAGGTTCGTAAGTAGAGAATACTAAGGCGCAGAGCTAAAAGTTGTTAAGGAACTCGGCAAGTTCTCCTCATAAGTTTGACGATAAGAGGAACCCTAATATTTTTCTTTTTTTCCTTAATTTTATTTATACCGTAATTTTACGTTATTTGTAGAAGGTTAGGATTAAGAGAAGGTATCAAAGGGTGGCACAAAATCGGAGGCCCCGACTGTTTACTAAAAACACAATTCAGAGCAATGATGAAAAATCATAGTATTCTGGATGAAATTTGCCCAATGCCATTAACATAAGAGAGGTTATGGGTGACTGTAACTGATTGAAAGTCTGGTTAATAGCGGTCTTAACTATGAGGATCCAAAGGTAGCAAAATAAATTGGCCATTAAATGTGGTCTGGTATCAATAGTGTAACGATGGTCTCACTGTCTCTACAACTTGCTCAGTGAAATTGAATTACCCGTGCAGATGCGGGTTGCCTCCAGGTGGACGGGAAGACCCTATGCAGCTTTACTGTAGTTAGCTATCATATTGATCTACAACAACCTTAGTTAATAGGAATTAGGGATGTCGATAGACGAAAGATGGAATACCTTCTGACTTTGGTTGGGTTAATATTTACCTTATAATTAAAAAATTTAAGGGATAGGTGGCTAATTGGCAGTTTGACTGGGGCGGTCGTCTTTGATAAAGTAGCAAAGTACATCCAAAGATATTTTATAATTAATTCTTAATAGAAATACTTACTGAAAAATCATAGTAATTGTACAAACTATGTATAATATAAATTTATTTATATTTTATTAACATAAGGTATAGCTAGAAAATTGAATGGAAATCAATCAACCAGTGAGAAAGGTTGTAATCGGCGTAATGGCGGAAAGCATGCTTAACTGAAAGACTTAGAAGTCGAACAGATACGTAAGTAGGGCATAGTGACCCTTCGCTATATTATGGAATAGACGGGGATCAATCGATAAAAGTTACGCTAGGGATAAATTGTTGTCCTCTTCTATTGGAAAATAGAAGTAATAAACCGGGTGAATTGCAAAGACCACTTATATTAAAATAAGTAAATTTGCAGCGAAGCTTACTTCTACACAAATTATCGAAGTAAGAACGTTCAACGACTAGAAAGTGAATAGTGTAAATAATAATCTTTCCACGAGCGCCCGGCGTCTTCATTAAACTAATTTAAACATTAATGTAAATATAAAAAATCTGCTGCTAACATCTTTTTATTATAGTAAATAAATAAATAATTAGTTAAAATGAAAAATATATTAAAAAATGAAGTAATAGGTTTAGGACCAAATAGTGCTAAACTTAAAGAATATAAAGATAGTTTAATTGAACTATCTATAGAACAAAAAGAATCAGTAATAGGTTTAATGTTAGGTGACATAAGTCTCCAATCTCCGCCGACCTCGAGGAGGATATAAAGGTAAAACTTATAGAGTTAAGTTTGAATGGACAGATAAAAACAAAGCTTATATATTGCATGTCTTTAACCTTTTTGACGAATGGGTATTAAGTCAACCACATAAAAAAGAAAGATTAAGTCCTAAAGGTAACCTTATTATAAATTGGGGTTTTCAAACCTTTAGTCATAAGGCTTTTAATTATTTGGCTGAATTATTTCTATTAGATAAAGGTGGGAAAAAAGGTATAAGTTAAAATCTTGTACATCTTCATTTAACTCCTCGGGGTTTGGCTTATTGGTTTATTGATGATGGAGGAAAATTAGATTATAATAAAAACTCTAAGAATAGAAGTGTAGTATTAAATACTCATAGTTTTACAGATTTAGAAGTTGAAAAAATGTGCGATCAAATAAGTAATAAATTTTAATTATTATGTTAAGTGCGATCAAACAAAAATAAAAAAATTATTGTAATTAAAGATACTAGTTATTCTAGATTTTATTCATTAATAAACCCTTTCGTACTGGAAGAAATTAAATATAAATTACCTAAATTCAAAGTATAATTGTTTTATAGATAATAAGACGATGACATAGTCTGAACTTACCTGTGAAGGTAAGAAGTAAATTTTAAATAGTTTACGATAACATTTTTGA